CACCCAGAAGGTAATGAGCCACTCCTACAGCACGTCCTTGCACAATGCTCAAGGCTCTGGGCTGGATAACAGGAGCAACTTCTAATTTGTTATGAGCCCAAACGATAGATTCGATGAGTTCTTGCCAATACCCACGGCCACTAAATAGGAACATTAAACTAAAGGCCCAAACAAAATGAGCACCTAAAAAGAGAAGACCATAGGCAGATAATGAAGAACCATAAGATTGGATCACTTGAGAGGCTTGTGCCCATAGAAAGTCACGAAGCCACCCGTTAATGGTAATGGAACTCTGTGCAAAGTTTCCTCCCGTGATATGAGTTACCATTCCCTGATCACTTATACTACCCCAAACATCGGACTGCATTTTCCAACTGAAGTGGAATATCACTACCGAAATCGCATTGTACATCCAGAATAAACCTAGGAAAACATGATCCCAGGCGGATACCTGACATGTCCCTCCTCTTCCAGGTCCATCGCAAGGAAAACGAAAACCAAGATTCGCTTTATCAGGTATTAAACGAGAGCTACGGGCAAATAAAACGCCTTTAAGTAAAATTAATACAGTCACATGGATAGTAAATGCATGAATGTGGTGTACCAAAAAATCCGCGGTTCCTAATGGAATTGGTAACAAAGCCACTTTGCCGCCTACTGCTACTAGATCACCACCTCCCCAAGTTAAGCTGGTGCTCGCTGTTGCATCAGGAGCTGTTGAACCCGGTGCTAAAGCATGAGTGTTTTGTACCCATTGAGCAAAGATAGGTTGTAATTGTATAGCAGTATCCGAAAACATATCTTGAGGACGCCCTAAAGCGCTCATAGTATCATTATGAATATACAGACCAAAACTATGGAAACCTAGGAATATGCATGCCCAGTTGAGGTGTGATACAATCGCATCACGATGTCTAAGAACACGATCTAATAGATTGTTGTATTGAGTAGTTGGATCATAGTCTCTTACCATAAAAATGGCTGCATGTGCAGCGGCGCCAACTATGAGAAATCCGCCGATCCACATGTGATGTGTGAACAGAGAGAGTTGGGTGCCATAGTCAATAGCTAAGTATGGATAGGGAGGCATAGAATACATATGGTGAGCTACGACAATAGTCAGAGAGCCCAACATAGCTAGGTTAAGAGCTAATTGAGCATGCCATGAGGTGGTCAAGATCTCGTAAAGACCTTTATGACCCTCACCCGTAAATGGACCTTTATGAGTCTCCAAAATTTCTTTAAGGCTATGGCCAATGCCCCAATTGGTCCTATACATATGACCGGCTATCAGGAAAAGAATTGCAATAGCCAAATGATGATGTGCAGTATCGGTCAGCCACAGACCCCCCGTGACTGGATTTAGTCCTCCACGAAAAGTTAGAAATTCTGAATATTCCGACCAATTTAGGGTAAAAAGTGGGGTTAATCCCTCAGCAAAACTAGGATAAAGTTGAGCTAAAAGATCGCGATTCGAAATAAATTCATGGGGAAGAGGTATCTCTTTAGGATCCACTCCAGCATCTAGGAGTTGGTTAATAGGTAAAGAGACGTGTACTTGGTGTCCTGCCCAAGATAGAGACCCAAGTCCTAGTAACCCCGCTAAATGGTGGTTCAACATGGATTCTACATCTTGGAACCAAGCCAATTTTGGAGCAGCTTTGTGATAATGGAACCAACCAGCAAAAAGCATTAACGCTGCAAAAATCAATGCACCAATTGCAGTGCAGTAAAGTTGTAATTCACTAGTTATTCCAGATGCTCGCCAAATTTGAAACAAACCAGAGGTTATTTGTATCCCTCGAGAACCTCCACCTACATCTCCATTCAGTATTTCTTGACCTACTATTGGCCAAACTACCTGAGCACTGGGTTTTATGTGAGTAGGATCACTCAGCCATGCTTCATAATTGGAGAAACGAGCGCCATGAAAGTACATCCCACTTAGCCAAATCAAGATGATGGCTAGTTGACCGAAATGAGCACTAAAGACTTTGCGGGAGATCTCTTCCAAATCATTGGTATGGCTACCAAAATCGTGAGCATCAGCATGTAGATTCCAGATCCAAGTAGTAGTATTAGGGCCTTTAGCTAGTGTCCTTGAAAAATGCCCAGGTTTGGCCCATTTTTCAAAAGAGGTTTTTATAGGATCCCTTTCCACCACAATCTTTACTTCTGGTTCCGGTGAACGAATAATCATTGAGTTCTCCTCTTTCCGGACGAGACATAAGAAGAAACCCGCCAACAGTAATTAGTGAACTTCTGATAGATATATGTTTTCAACCCGTTCTTCTCTTTCTTTTCCAGTTCATGACCGGAGCGACTATGATACGGAGTCAATCTGGGGCAGGTGTTCAAATTTATTATGACATATCCCTGAGGTGCTCAATGGACCATTGCAATTCAGGAAAAATCTTTCCTCGTGTGATGTAAAAAGTATTTATCGGTGCAATGATCATTATCATATGGATATCTATATCTAGATATATCTATATCTAGATATAGATATCCACACAGATACCCACATATGTCATATCATATATCACATGTCATTATGGATCACAATGACTTGAAATTCTTCATGGATCATTGAAGAGACATCTCTGAATTTCACCTTATTCAATAGATCTATTTCATTAACGATCCATAAAAGGTATTATTTGCGATATTGTCGATCTATTCCCATGAATAGATGCCGAAATAGGATCAAATTAAAAAGAGTATTACGAAATCATTCCATTGATCTCCCCCGGAGAATCAATATTTGGTAATTTAAAAAAATGATTAGGAATAGAGATTCTCATTCGCCAAGGCGTCCTGTAATCTTTAACCAATTTTGTGCTTCAATGTAATTGCCTGGAGCAAGCGCTATGGCTTGTTTCCAATACTCAGCAGCTCGATCGGACCAAGCCTCCGCAGTTTCAGGATCTCCCTGTCGAATGGCCTGCTCTCCCCGGTCGAGATAGGTCAACTTGGAAAAGTTTCCTTCCCTTAGAACCGTACTTGAGAGTTTCCTACCTCATACGGCTCAATCAACTATTATTTGTATTTGGTCCTCCACTCAAAATTCAAAATATATCATTGAAGAGAATTCATTGCAAATGGGTTCCATTTGATTAGGTCAATTGAAGGACCAAAAAGGGTCAATGACATGAGTTTTAACTTCACTTTTGATCGGATTTTATCTTTTCTCCCACCCTCAGAAAGAGAAAGTAGAGAAACAAAGATCTCTACTTCAAATCATCCAAATAGAGGTCTTTTTGAGAGGTAACTATCTCAATTTTGCATAGAAATTTTTAGAAGTACTTCCCATCTGGAGTTGATGGGAAAGTGCCTTCTTCTATCTTTAGGATCTGATCCTACACCGCTGCTCGATAGCTTAGTAGATCAACTCTATTGCATAAGTTGATCCCTGACTTTTGTGAGTGAGCAGATCTCATTGTATCAGCCCGAATTTTCAATAATTGATCTTTACGGTGCTTCCCCCATCAATCGAATTCATTCTTTTATCCATGGAGTATATAGGCTCTGCTTATCCATTCATATTCGGGCTCCTATGAAGGATGGTCTTTTTATTACAGCTGATAAGAAACCGTTATTTCGGACGGCGCATATGTAGAAAGCCTTTTTCTTTGTCCTTCCCCATAGCAGTTCCTAACTGATCTATTCCATAGCACAGATAGCCGCACGTAATGACAGATCACGGCCATATTATTAAAAGCTTGTGGTAGGGATGGGTTTCGTTTCAATGCCTGGAAATAATATTCCAAAGCCTCGGTATGCTCTCCGTTACTCATGTGGATAAGACCTATATTATATAGTATATAACTTCGATCATAAGGGTCAATTTCCGGTCGCATAGCTTCATAATAATTTTGTAAAGCTTCCGCATATTCTCCTTCGGATTGAGCTGACATCCGTTACGGTCGTTCATTCAATTGAAATGATCTCCGTTCCAAAACCGTACGTGAGATTCTCACCTCATACGGCTCCTCCTTTATAGTACATAATAAGGGGAATAACCCGTAGAATTGAAAAAAGATTATTACCCAACATTTTGAACTAACAGGGGCTAGTGTCTTTCCAATGAGTCTCTAGCCATCCTTATCGCAGAGATTCTTTCCTGAGCACTGAGGATCTTAGTGCTAAAAATGGAAACTCTAACAATTCATTTGTCCTTAACGCCCTGTATTTTCTAGGAATTAGCCACTTCAACGATCTACGATGGTTATATCATATGGATACCCGAGGTACAAACGAGATGGATGTTTGTTGTCCCAACCATTCTTATTAGCCCCCATAAAAGGGGTAATGCGTATGAACTATAACGAAGCTTTTGTGTTGTTGATTTCCACATGTAGTGCTTTTCCCCTATGCATGCCTATTAGATAGACTCGACCATACAAAGCCTATTCCATAGGTGTAACCTTTCGCTCGATACTGGGATCTCTAGGAGATCAGGGCATCCAAGGTTGCATCAACCGGGGATACACGACAGAAGGAATTGTTTCATCTCCAAAACTCACCTTCACTAAGCGTAAGTTTTCTTTGACTCAATATTATTTTATTTCCGAATCCCGTCTCCCCCCCCGAGAGGGAAAGAACGGAAAAAAGATCGAATCACACCATCTCTGTAATAGGTAAATGCCTCTTTTTCCCCTGGAGCTGTGGGGATTATTCGCAATAGGATATCCGCTACAATTGTGAAGGTCTTATCAGTAAAATTGTCATTTCTCTGAGATCTAGGCATAGTCAGTTATAGATTTGATAATTCTTCTCATTCCCTTTTTCCGGAAATGATCCCATGAACAAAAGGATTTTTCGGTGCACAATATCATAGAAATCGATTTTCTTACGATCGGAAATATGTGAACATTCCAATTGATTCTTCTATCTAATAATAGATAGACTAATAATAGATAGATGGGGAATGCTCGGAACAATTTGATGTTCATTAGTAATATTGACCAATAAGCAATAGAAAAAGATTCCTATTCAAGGAACTGTTTCTACATATTCCGTGAACTCGATAAGTTATCATTTTCATTTGGTCGTGATCCGAACGAAAGAAATAATAAAGAAGTGAAATGATCATTGCATAATGATAATCAAATGACCATCAATTATATGTGCATATATTTATAATATGATCATCATGAGACAATTTATACAATAAATTGTTGTCGAAGAATTCTTCCTAATTATTACATAATTGATACCAGACAATCATTTTGTAATTGATATATGATCATGATATGGAATGGATTAGTAATCCATTCCAATTTCTCAATTGGATCGGGAATATCAATTCAAATAGGATGAGATCATCGGATCAACAAGGATGAAGATTTCCTAAAAGAAGAGGAAGTGCTGGAAAATTTTTGTCCCTTCTGGGGATTGAATAAGTATTTTTACCTTCGCAAAAGGATTCAGAACTGATCGTATCCGAAGAATAAGAATTCCTAAGGGACTTGCTATCCATCAATTCCGTGGATTAGAATCGGAAGATCCCGTAGGAAAGATGGCCGAGCGGTTCAAGGCGTAGCACTGGAACTGCTATGTAGACTTTTGTTTACCGAGGGTTCGAATCCCTCTCTTTCCGCACCTTAACTTTCTTATTATTCCCCATCGTTCTGTTCTCCCAATAGATCGAATCCCAAGGGGATGATCTTATCATTCTGAGATCAATCCCCTCCTATTTCGTGATATAGGGAAATAGAATAAACGTCGATTCGTGATATGAGAAAGTAAAAGAACATTGGGAAAAAGCGGACGATAAATGAAAGTATCATTAATGATCATATCGTATAATAGCGTACGGGGGGATGAACAAAGATAAGTCGAATCCCAAGAATCGAACAATTCTATCTACTCGTCTCCTTAAAGAAAAAAGAGAGAAACATAATTGTCTAGATGTACAAGAACCTCTCTTTTTCATTCTCAATTCAAGCTTGACGGGAATAATATTCTACAACCAGCAATTCATTGATCTTTAAACCGATCCATTTACTATCTATTATTTGATTGACTAATCCCTTATATTGTGACGAATGAAGAGTCAAATGATTCGGCATTTGATCCTTCTGGGATAAATCGAGATTTTTCCCGATCATAGCTCTCGATCTCCGTTGATCTCTTATAGTAATAACATCTCGGGGTTTGCAACGATAACTTGGTATATCTACCACACGATCATTGACCAGGATATGTCTATGATTAACCAATTGTCTGGCTCCAGGAATGGTAAGAGCCATACCCAATCGAAAAATAATATTATCCAAACGCATTTCAAGTAATTGCAATAGGATCTGGCCCGTTGATCCTTTGGCTCTTCCAGCAATACGAACATATTTAAGTAATTGTCGCTCTGTCAGTCCATAATGGAAACGCAATTTTTGTTTTTCTTCCGGACGGATACGATATTGAGATATTTTTCTAGAAGAAGATTGATTGGTAGGATCATTCCTGGATTTCGGTCTTTTATTAGTCAGCCCTGGTAAAGTTCTTAGACGACGTATTATTTTTAAACGAGGTCCTCGATAACGGGACATAAGAACTCCTTCTTTTACGAAATGAACAAATAGTACTGGAAAGAAGAATAGTATGAATCGTATAAACATCAAAATGGAGAACAAAGATCTCTTGAAAAATTGGTTTGGAGAGATCTAAATAGATCTGCTCCATTCAATAACCCATTCCGTTTCTAGTTGAAAGTGATCATGGCATAGCGGACCCGTGAACCAACGATCAGAAGAAAGAGGAATCTTCCCCATATTCCTTGATCCTAACAAAACATTATAGATCATGAGGAGGAATGAAGGGAATAACAAAGAGCCGGCTATCGGAATCGAACCGATGACCATCGCATTACAAGTGCGATGCTCTAACCTCTGAGCTAAGCGGGCTTGTATGAATAAGCCATAACTGCATATCATTAGTATGATATTCATCAATATATTCGGAATCTTAGCAATTATAGCTAATTGAGCTCAATGACGCAATCCAGATTCCAATGAAACATTGCTTGGATGTGGATTCGTTCGAGAGAAAGGAAGGGAAGAAAGGATCAATTGATATTGATCGTTTCACTATTCCAAATCAAACAGAAAGGGAAAAAACATTGCGCGGGAAATGCAGAAATGATAGAATCATTTTCAGTCATACTAGATGATAGTGGAGATGGTAAGAGAGAAAGAAATAAGAGAAGACATCTCTCCCAGTACCGAATGGATATCCAATGAATAACTCTGATGAAAATGGAATAATAGGATGAGATTCCAGTGGGATCTCGTTTTTCAAAAGGGGATATGGCGGAATTGGTAGACGCTACGGACTTGATCGAGTTGAGCCTTGGTATGGAAACCTACCAAGTGATAGCTTCCAAATCCAGGGAACCCTAGGACATTTAGAATGGGCAATCCTGAACCAAATCCAGTTTACAGAGACAATAGTTTCCTTGACTAGGAAGAGAAAGGATAGGTGCAGAGACTCGATGGAAGCTATTCTAACGAATGAATATTCTTTTCCCCAGTGCTGCATCTATGGAATAATCTTTACATTTACACTCCAAAAGTGGGAATGGTCCATACTATCAAGCAAAGTTCATGATCGGGACTTGAATCATTTTATGCATTTCACTATTAGTGAGACGCTTGGGTCAATTTTAAGTTAAAGGAATAATTCGACATTAAGTAATCCAATGATTAACTTCACCTCCCTAAAGAGGAAGTCGGATCGATTCCTGGAGTGAATTTTTCGACGAGGATAAAGATAGAGTCCAGTTCTACATGTCAATGCCAACAACAATGCAAATTGCAGTAAGAGGAAAATCCGTCGGCTTTATAGACCGTGAGAGTTCAAATCTCTCTATCCCCAAGTCGAGTTCGTTCCCGAATGACTGATTTCTCTTTTTTTTTTTTTATACAATTTCGAATTTGTAATTCTCACTTTCGAATTGATTCTTTTTATTCACCCCCCCATGAAGAAATAGAAGTAGGAATCTCTCATTATCTATAGATAGATATCTAGATCTCTATCTATATATAGAGATCTAGATATCTGAAATATCCAATCTGGATAGAGAATTGAAAATTCTTCGATCGTTAGCAGTCCTTCTCATGAATGGTTACTTCCCGTAAATTTTGTTCGAAAATAATTTTTTAACTAGGAAAAAAATCCCCATTTTTTATGGTCCCTTCAGTTGACACAAGTTCAGGTCCTATGTTAGAATGATGCACAGGGAAGAGCCGGGATAGCTCAGTTGGTAGAGCAGAGGACTGAAAATCCTCGTGCCACCAGTTCAAATCTGGTTCCTGGCATGCGAACTCATAGATCGAGAAATATCTATCTAGATAGATGGATATCTATTGGCATACATACTCATCCATATCCATATACCTAGATCATAATACACAGTTATCCATATTCATATTTATGTATCTATATGTACGTACATATTTATGTATTTATATGTACGTACATATAGATCCCGATCATAATAGATGAATCAGCATGTTCCGTTCTCTTTCTCCCTTTTTGTTCATATTGTCCTTCCCCGTTCCAATTGGATCTCGATACCCCGTGCGTATATAAAAGTTGGTTCGAAAACTCGGAAATACGGAATTGACAGTGTAAATAGATAGGATCTATTCTCAACTGGAATTGGTACAAGTGAAATCCGATCTTTCTCTTCCTTTTTGTATATTATAGAATGTGTACGTGGTACATGGTTTGTGATGCGTAAACGAATTTGATTCCTTAATTTATCCCGAATAGGTTTCTTCCAGATCCAAGAATGTAGGATGATGTAAATGGATAAGGGATTCCATTACGACACTAGCAGAAGTCTATTTATCTCACTCCATCGAAAATATGATATATTGTTCAAATTGAATATTTCAAATTGTAAGAGCGAAGATTGTTTACTTTTATTCCATTCAATTTTATTCCATTCAATGAGCATCCTGTATCTCGTAGAAATTAGGTGTAATATAATCTTTGCGTAGAGGCCAACCAATCCAACTCTCAGGCATCAATATACGTTTCAGGCGTGGATGACTTTCATGAAGGATTCCCAACATATCATAAGATTCTCGTTCCTGAAAATCAGCACTTTTCCAGATCCAGAAAATAGACGGAATTCTGGGATTTTTCCTTGGGACAAAAACTTTTATACATATCTCTTCAGGTTGATCCGCATCATCCTGTATATTTGTAAGGTGATATACACTAGCCAATGATCCCCCCGGCGCTACATCATAGGCACACTGAGAACGGAGATAATTGAAACCATAAACATATAAAGCGACAGCTACAGAGGCCCGATCCTCAGATTTTATCTGTAAAGTTTCTATGCCCTGGTAATCAGAACCCAGAGGTCTGTGAGCTAACTTATGCTTGGCTAGCCAAGCGGATAATCGACCCTGTACTTCATTAGTCTTTCTTGTAGGAGTATCCGTATAAGTATTTAACATTTCCAATGGAATTTTTGAAAATTGATTTCCTGTTCGTTACTCTTTACAAAATATTCTTCATTCCTCGATTCCTGGAAAGATACTGAATTCTCGTATTTTACAAAATCGGAGGGTATCTCTGAAGTAGATTCAAAGGTTTTGGAAAGTATCTCTGAAGTAGATTCAGATTGAGGTTCGGGAGATTTATGGAGTAACTTCTGATCATAGTTTCCAGTATAAAGACTGGATCCAACACGAAACTTATGATTTTGAGTGAAATATCTCTTTCCTTGTTGGAGCTTGGTCCTATCTTCATATATTTCTCGAGCTACCTTTTTACGAAGTTTTATTATAGCATCTATAATAGCCTCTGGTTTTGGGGGGCAACCCGGCAAATAAACATCTACGGGAATTAATTTATCCACTCCACGAACGGTACTATAAGAATCTGTACTGAACATTCCTCCTGTAATAGTACATGCTCCCATAGCAATTACATATTTTGGTCCGGGCATTTGTTCATATAATCTCACTAAAGAAGGAGCCATTTTCATGGTCACAGTGCCAGCTGTTATGATGAGGTCGGCTTGTCTAGGACTAGATCTTGGTACCAGACCGTAACGATCAAAGTCGAATCGTGAACCTATTAATGAAGCGAATTCAATAAAACAACAACTAGTACCATAAAGAAGCGGCCATAAACTGGAGAGTCTGGCCCAATTCGACAGATCATTTAGGGTAGTTGAAATAACTGAATTTGGAGTTGTTTGACCAAGTAAAGGGGATTCTGTAGAACCCATCACTGGTTTTATGCCATTTTCTACTTTCCCTCCACCACCCAAATACTCGGAAGCTAAGACCATTCCAATGCTCCTCTTCGCCATGCATGAACTGAACCAACAATTAGGATAAGCACGAAAATCGAAGCTTCTATAAAGGTAGATATACCCAATATATCGAAACTCATAGCCCATGGATAAAGAAAAACTGTTTCAACATCAAAAACAACAAAAACCAAAGCGAACATATAATAACGAATCCTAAATTGTATCCAAGCATCTCCCATTGCTTCTATACCGGATTCATAACTAGTGAGCTTCTCTGGGCCTTCGCTAATGGGGGCTAAAGCTCTGGAAATTAGGAATGCCAGAATAGGCATGAGGCTAGATATTAGTAAAAAGATCCAAAAAGTCTCATATTCAAAAAGTAGAAACATGAATATACTCCTGTGAAATAGATCAAATTATTCCATTTTCCCGTAAATGGATTCATCACTCCTCTCCCAAAAATAGAACAATTGATTTTCATCGATCTACATATTACTATTTTGTCCAAGGCTTATTCCAAAATTCATTCAATGAAATATTACTCGTATATGTGATATGTAGAAGTATTACGTATTTATCTGGGAGAAATCAACTTATTTCACCCCCGGTTATTTCAGAAGTGAAAAGTCTGGTTAATCCTTCCTCCCCCGTATCAGTCATTTATATACTTTCATTTACCGTCAAACAATAAAAATTGATTCTTCTTAGAAATCGATCTTGCAATAACACAGTTTTGCACATTGGTTCGGCGAATTACACGTGATTCGAGTTGTAACGAGAGACATGGCCTGATGTAATGCAAGGAAATGTCCAGGAATTTCTATAAGAGCTTAGGATTTCTTGTATGTTCTATTCCGATATTTGAATCTTGTCCATCAAAATATGGATCTTTCTCATTGGAGGGTCGTTCTTTTCACTGATGCGTCGTTCGACTCCATCTGCTTGTTTCATATCCGAATTTCTTTATACCCATATTCAGTTTATCTATATATTCCATTGAACCCCCAGAAACCTATCCATCTCTTATAACAAGAAAAAGGCTTATGTATTCAATTTGTAGAATTATGCCTTTTCGGCATGGTCCATCTCACACGATTGCCCTTAGGGACAATTGAGTTCTTTGTCAGATACTTATGTAGGTAATGGGACAAGTGTAGAAATTTTCGGGTTTCCGGATTCATCAACGGAAGGAAATAGTGAACATTTCACAATATTGGGAGAATATGAGAAGGGGGAAATCTCAGTTGTCAGAGATTTGGAATGAATCTTCAAACAATTGTAACGTGCGTTGATGCTTTGGTTCGTTATACAAATGATTCCAGGAGTAGGATTCAATTGGATCGTCTATTCGTAGTATCCAGATCCATTTGTAGTACTGAAGAAAGAGAAAAAGGATCAAGTGACCATGGAAATGAATGGGTCAATCTCGCGGAGAATGAAGCTTATTAATAGATGAATCCGACCAGTACTATGTATTTAACATGTGGACAGATATAGAATTGATTCCGTTCGATAATATGCCGGATAAACTATTTCCCCCGGAGCTTCATTCAGTAATATCTTTATCGATCCCGTAACAGGGATTGATCCGTCTATTAAAGATAAAAAGTACTAAGGGGTTATTTCCTCTGTGATATGACTTTTGATTCAGGATCAAGACAGTCGTTCCATTCCGGGAATATGAATTGGAATTCATAAAGGTCCAAGTCTATTTGTGCCTTGTTGACCCGGCCGGGCATTGAACGACAAATACTACTTTAGGATTGATGGACAATATTAAGCGATCCTATAACTTCTGTTGATGTAACCGCGTTGATCGAACTGAACAAGTTTCTGGTCGCACCCCTCCCTAGGTCAACAGGATAAAGATTCCAGGGCATCCCGTAATAGGAATCTTGAATAGAGCAAGAAACAATTCCTGTTCCAATCACGACGGTAAAACTAGCTGAACTGAGAGTGATCTACGGAGGATACTTCGAAGAATACGTTACCGACCAATCCAATGGACCAATCAGGGGAGAGAGGCGGACGTTTATACATTTCAGAACGATTTACATAATGTTTAGAAGGTAACTGATCCAGGTTATTCCATCGTAAAGTAGGGGAGGAATCCGGAGATCTCAGATTTTCCTTGGATAAGCCTACCCAAATAGGATCCTGATCTTACCAAGGAAGGTCCACATCAATTCGAATTATGGAATGATGATGAGCAATCGGAGCGGATCGATCGGAATAACAGAATGAATCCTGTACAATAATGGAGGAAATACCTAATCACTCGGCGGATGAATTATGCCAAGTTTACGATCTGCCGGAGAGGGGGGGGGGACCTATCGGAATAAAAATTCCAACCGAACGACTCTATCTGCTCATTTTCTGTTGAGACCTACAAAAGAGTCTTATTCTCGGAGACGATGCCCATCAATTATTCTCCGCGTTATACACGTTCTCAGACACGCTGCTGAGATGATATGATCGTACGTTTACTCTCGATCGAGATAACAGCCGAGTTTCCATGGGTAATTCATAGAAGTTCTCGTGATCCATCGTACGTATTGTATATTTACAATACAAATAATTAATCCTTTTCGAATCTCACATTACTCGACGTTGATTTCCGTACATGCTATACGAGTATTCTGGCTACTCCAGGGGATGGCTGGCATCGAGCCTCTTTCTTTGGCAATAGATTCCATTCCAACTCTTAGGCATATGTTTAGATCAATAAGGATAGATCCGACGCATTCAGGAAAACACCCGAGACCACATATAGGTCTAAATAGAGTACACGTCTCTGATCCAGATCAAATGGGAAATTTTGATCGGATCGAATAGACCCCGGATCAATCTTATCAGGGTTATCATATGATGAAACGTTGTCCCATTCTGGATCGTTTCATTTCGATGAGAGATCGATTTTAAGAAAATCGTTAGATTCTCTCCATTCATCCACCCAATAACCTAAGTCTTATTGGGGTGCTCTAGATAGAATGAATTCTAATATGAATCGGTCGAAGTCCCTTTCATGGAAGTCGAATTCTTGAGTATAAACTTCAGATCCAATTGTACCTAATAGTGGGACTAATACAAACTCTTTGAATGAATAATTGGATACTCCAGAAAAGCATGGGGCTTTCCAATCCAATATTTGTATCTAATAAGTATGCTCATAATTTTCATGATTACAGGATGAACTTTTCACGTTTTTGTCAGCAGTTTTTGGATCTGGATATGCTTTTATATCTCAGAACCATTCAGAACTTACTGATATCTCGATAGGATCAAAGTGATAGAGAATATCGTGATCCACAAATTGTCCTCTTTTCCTACGGCTCCGGGCTATCAGTTTCATAAAGGCTGTTGATAAATACGTATTTATTTGGATCTCGGGACATTTCGATGAACATTGTGCAAATCGGGGTATATATAGAATACTTCATTCTATAATTCATTTGATCTATGAGTACCTCTTATATGAATTACGGCCTTGCCCTTCGTAAATTATGTCACGATTAGTTTCATTTCTGCGATACGAACTATTTAGATCGGGCAGATACCTTTCTAGATCTCCCTTTAGTCATTCATTACACCAGGAGTCCCCTGCATCTGTTAGACCAATGAGGTTTTGATGATCGATGCTAATTATTATTCGACCGAAGTTCTCAAATAGATTCAGACCTTACAGATGTACTGGGACAAATCATTGTGACCTTGCTTGGGGTTATCGGAGGTGTATTAATAACCCCTCAATAATGGGTGATAAGAGCATATCAACATGTCAGTCATGTGTTACTGATTTTTATAGATCAATAAACAAGGGATCATCATAAGTTAGATGATCTGCCCCGTTCCCACGTTCCTATCGATCTATTCATGGGCATATAAGAATAGTTGACAGTCTCCAAGAGACTCTTTAGGACTGAGTCATAGGTAATAAGGGATATAAGGATAAAGAAGTAATATAGTAATACCAAAACTCAGTGGAATGTATAGGGCTATACGGGCTCGAACCGTAGACCTTCTCGGTAAAACAGATCAAAGTTATTATTATCGAAATGATTTGAACTGTTCCAAAAACCCAACATGCATTTTTCTTGCATTGGGCTCTTTCATGAACTGATGGATCGATCAGTTAGTCTGCCATTCTTTCCTTTCCAGAAAGATAATAAGATGGCTCCGTGTGCTCCAAGTTATTCTTTTTTTTTTTTTCGGAAGCAATCCCAAAGTGATTCAAAAGGTTCGTTCCCTCGACGTAGGTCTGCCTCGTTCAGGCACAGATTGAACCCAAATAGAGTCTCTATCGCTCTGAAAGTTAAATATGAGACTCCATACACCTCAAAGTTCATAGAGCGAAAAGAAGATATTTTGAGGTCCCCGTATTGTACTCATTATGCCTAGCATTGAATGAACCTGAGATTTACCATATCAACTAGATCCGGAATTGGAATCAGATCGAACCTCATCCTTGTCATGCTATTGTTCTCCCAGATCGATCGATGGAGTAAGACATCAGTATTTCACATAAGATCTATTTCATGGATCAGATGAATCGATGAACTCTCTTGAAAAGCATTGGCGCACGTGTAAACGAGGTGCTCTACCTTGCTGAGCTATAGCCCTTGCTATTCTTAATGATACACTATCATAACCAAATGGATCCCCCTTTGTCAAGGTGGATATTTCATGATCTAATACGTCCCAATCAGTTCAATCCTGCCAGGGACATATTGTTCATAAGTTCAATTCCATTTAGAATGTTCATAGATCCAACTCTATTTATGATGATAAATGACCTACTTAACTCAGTGGTTAGAGTATCGCTTTCATACGGCGGGAGTCATTGGTTCAAATCCAATAGTAGGTAAAACTTATTAGATGTCATTTACTTTGGTATCTAATAAGTTTTACCTACTATTGGATTTGATTGGAATAAAGAATCCATTTTCAATAATTATCCGAAATCCTTACGTTAATTAGAGACGGAGGGCAAAATAGCACTGATAGCCTCTAATCGTGTCCTGGCTCTTCTGAGAGCTACATTAGCTTCAATCACTTGTCTCTTGCCTTCAGCTCGAGCTAGGTCAGCTTCAGCTATTCGAAAAGTTTCCCGAGCCTCTCGAGGATCGATGTCAATACCTTTCTCTGCATCATTTACCAATATGGTGATTTTATTATTGTCTATCCTGGCGAAACCGCCCATCAAAGCCATAGTAGACCATTGCCCATCGAGACGTATTTTTGTGATCCCTATATCTAAAGCTGCAACAATGGGAGCATGATTTGGTAATACGCCAATTTGACCGCTATTGGTAGATAAGATGATTTCTTCAACTTCTGAATCCCAAACAACTCGATTAGGAGTCAGTACACGAAGATTTAGGGTCATTTTTTAAATTAATTCTCCACTTTTAAGTTCATAGCCTTCGCGGTAGCTTCATCAATGTTACCCACCAAATAAAAGGCCTGTTCGGGAAGACCATCTAATTCTCCGGAAAGGATCATTTTAAAACCTCTAATTGTTTCTACGAGACCGACATATTTACCCGGGGAACCAGTGAATACCTCTGCTACAAAAAAGGGTTGTGATAAGAAACGTTCAATCTTTCGTGCTCTTGCTACGGTTAAACGATCTTCTTCTGATAATTCGTCCAGTCCAAGAATAGCTATAATGTCTTGAAGTTCTTTATAACGCTGTAAAGTTTGCTTGACTCCTTGTGCAGTTTCATAATGTTCTTCGCCCACGATCCAAGGTTGGAGCATGGTCGATGTTGAATCTAAAGGATCTACTGCTGGATAGATGCCTTTGGCAGCTAATCCTCTCGATAATACGGTAGTAGCATCTAAATGTGCAAATGTTGTAGCAGGAGCGGGGTCGGTCAAATCGTCTGCAGGTACATAAACTGCTTGAATGGAGGTTATAGATCCCTCTTTGGTAGAAGTAATTCTTTCCTGCAAAGAACCCATTTCTGTACTAAGAGTTGGCTGATAACCCACAGCGGAAGGCATTCTGCCTAATAATGCAGATACTTCTGATCCCGCTTGGACAAAACGGAAGATATTGTCGATAAATAAAAGTACGTCTTGCTCATTGACATCTCGGAAATATTCAGCCATGGTTAGGGCGGTTAACCCAACTCTCATACGAGCTCCTGGTGGTTCATTCATCTGGCCATAGACCAGAGCTACTTTCGATCCCGAGATATCTTGTTCATTAATTACTCCCGATTCTTTCATTTCAACGTAAAGATCATTTCCCTCACGGGTGCGTTCTCCTACTCCGCCAAATACAGATACACCTCCATGAGCCTTAGCAATATTGTTGATTAATTCCATGATGAGCACTGTTTTACCTACCCCAGCTCCCCCGAATAGTCCTATTTTTCCTCCACGGCGGTAAGGAGCTAAAAGATCCACCACTTTAATGCCTGTTTCGAAGATTGATAACTTTGTATCCAACTGTATAAAGGCAGGAGCGGGTCTATGAATAGGAGATGTTGTGCGAGCATCTACAGGACCTAAATTATCGACAGGTTCTCCAATAACATTGAAAATTCGTCCGAGAGTAGCTCCACCAACCGGAACACTCAGGGGAGCTCCTGTGTCAATTACTTTCATTCCTCTCTTCAGACCATCTGTAGCACTCATAGCTACAGCTCTCACTTTATTATTTCCCAATAATTGTTGTACCTCGCAAGTAACATTAATTTCTTGACCAGCCGTATCTTTGCCCTTAATTATCAAAGAATTTAAAATATTAGGCATATTGCCTGGAGAAAAAACTACATCCAGTACTGGGCCAATGATTTGAACAATATGTCCCACATTCTTTTCCACAAGTGTGGGAACCCCAAGAGCAAGAGGATTGGTTCTCATAATAATAAAAAGGGAGATTTGTTCGAATTGCTCGCTAATACTATTAAAAATGTTTAGTATCGAATCGATCAGTTCATGATGAATGAGAGTTACCACCTTGATCTACTTAGTGATATTTCGCTTCTCAAGTTCAACTTTTATTTTGAACATGAAGTAGATGGATAAAAATCATGAGAAAGTCTTCAATTTGTCCATAACTATAAGCATTTCACCCCAGATTGCGTCCAGATTATCCATTCAATGCGGAACTTGAACCCTATTCATAATCTTTCTCTCATCGGTCGTTGTCTCTTCCTTTCATACGCACATCTATTTTTCTTTTTTTATTTTTTTTTTTTTCGTCCTATATATCTGCTTTTAGATCTACAATCTACACATACATATATTATCTATTAGGATCAAAGGTCGATTCGGTTCTTTAAATCCATTAACTAGTCTAATAGCTGAAAGGTCCTTGGGTCAATGCATGGAGGAACTTGAAAAGCAAAGATAGGGTTGCGCCATACATAAAGAACATTATACAATAATAGTGTATTTGGCAAATCTTATTGCCCAATAACGGACGACTTGAGTTAGTTCATGGTTCCGCAGGAGATTCCTGTGAAATCCTTTCTTTACGTTCGATCCATGTCGAGCAGACCTCGTCCTTGCAAGAGTTATTAATTGATGAGTTGTAGGGAGGGACTTATGTCACCAAAAACAGAGACTAAGGCAAGTGTTGGATTTAAAGCTGGTGTTAAAGATTACAGATTAACTTATTACACTCCTGAATATCAAACCAAAGATACCGATATCTTGGCAGCGTTCCGAGTAACTCCTCAACCTGGAGTGCCGCCTGAGGAAGCGGGAGCTGCAGTAGCCGCTGAATCTTCCACTGGTACATGGACCACTGTTTGGACCGATGGACTTACCAGTCTCGATCGTTACAAGGGGCGATGCTATGACATCGAGCCCGTTCCTGGGGAGGAAAATCAATTTATTGCCTATGTAGCTTACCCCTTAGACCTCTTTGAAGAAGGTTCTGTTACTAACATGTTCACTTCCATTGTAGGTAATGTATTTGGATTCAAAGCCCTACGAGCTCTACGCCTAGAAGATTTGCGAGTTCCTCCTGCTTATTCCAAAACTTTCCAAGGTCCACCTCATGGTATCCAAGTTGAAAGAGATAAATTAAACAAATATGGCCGTCCTCTATTGGGATGTACTATTAAACCCAAATTGGGTTTATCTGCCAAAAACTATGGTAGAGCAGTTTATGAATGTCTTCGTGGTGGACTTGATTTTACCAAAGATGATGAGAACGTAAATTCCCAACCATTTATGCGCTGGAGAGATCGTTTCTGCTTCTGTGCAGAAGCAATTTATAAAGCTCAGGCTGAGACGGGTGAAATTAAGGGACATTACTTGAATGCTACTGCAGGTACATGCGAAGAAATGATCAAAAGGGCAGTATTTGCCAGAGAATTGGGAGTTCCTATCGTCATGCATGACTACCTGACGGGAGGTTTTACTGCAAATACCAGCTTGGCTCATTATTGCCGAGACAATGGCCTACTTCTTCACATTCACCGCGCAATGCATGCAGTTATTGACAGACAAAGAAATCATGGTATGCACTTCCGTGTGCTAGCTAAAGCATTGCGAATGTCCGGTGGAGATCATATTCACGGCGGTACTGTAGTAGGTAAACTTGAAGGAGAACGAGACGTAACTTTGGGTTTTGTTGATCTACTGCGTGACGATTTTATTGAAAGAGACCGAAGTCGTGGTATTTATTTCACCCAAGATTGGGTATCTATGCCAGGTGTTCTGCCCGTAGCTTCGGGGGGTATTCACGTTTGGCATATGCCTGCTCTAACCGAGATCTTTGGGGATGATTCCGTACTACAGTTCGGTGGGGGAACTTTGGGACACCCTTGGGGAAATGCACCTGGTGCAGTAGCGAATCGAGTTGCCTTAGAAGCTTGTGTACAAGCTCGTAATGAAGGACGTGATCTTGCTCGTGAAGGTAATGAAGTGATCCGCGAAGCTAGTAAATGGAGTCCCGAATTAGCTGCTGCTTGTGAAGTATGGAAGGAGATCAAATTTGAATTTGAGGCAATGGATGTCTTGTAATTGAGTGACTCTCCGTTCGTTTTCCTAATAGAACTCGGCCCAATCTTTTACTACAAAGATTGAGCCGAATTGTAAATGGAGATTAGATATATGCATAGATCCATATCTATCTATGTACATGTATAAATATGTACATACCTATATACATAAATCAATATCTTATTTATTTTTCCCAAGATCGAATAGCTCAAAGCTTATGAAAATGTTGTTGGCATGGATTTTATCCATCCCATAAATTGATCTTATGGATCATCCTATAGGGTTGGTAGCTCAGTGGATCAGAGACCATGGTCCCGGACCATGAAGTCAAGGGTTCGAATCCCTCCTAGCCCATTTTGGACATTGTCCCCCTTGCTGTATCCCGTGCTGAGACATAGACCTTTTTTACAAAGATTCCATAGGTTTCATAAAGAGGGAAAACGGATCGATCATATCGTATGATCCTTCTCTCTCGGATGATAATTACTCTTTCTTGTGGTATAAAAGAGAATCTTTATTGATAACCAAATAAAAGGTTCTATCATAATCTCGGATCAATGCTTCGGATTACTACGAATAAAATGGAAATGATTCATCCCACTATTCTTTCGGTAACGATCCTAATACTAATAATATAGTATTACTTAATAATAGTAATACTTAATATACTAATAATTGGATCTATTTTGTCTAATAAGATCCCTCATGGAAAAGAAAATTGCAAAGTAACAAGAGATCTCCTCCCCTTTTTTATACTCATATCTAGGTAGAACTCTATGTCCTTGAAAGAATGGTTCGAAGAAAGGCGTAAAATAAGTGGATCAATCGAAGATCTGATCGAAAGGACTAGTAAGGACTATATCGTCAATGAGATGGACAAGAACAAGAATATAAAGATTGATTTTAATAACAGATTATGGGTCCAGTGCGACAATCGTGAGAACTTGCTCTATATGAAATATTTGAGACAGAATAAGAGTGTTTGTGAAGAATGTGGATATCATTTGCAAATGAGTAGTTCAGACAGAATCGAACTTTCAATTGATCATGGCACTTGGCATCCTATGGATGAGGACATGGCCGCCCCAGATCCGATTCAATTTCATTTTGAGGATGAACCTCATATAGATCGTATCACTTCCTGCCAAATAAGGACAGGTTTAACTGATGCTGTTCAAACAGGCATAGGTCGACCAAATGGTATTCCTATCGCAATTGGAGTTATGGATTTTCAGTTCATGGGAGGTAGTATGGGCTCCGTGGTAGGTGAGAAAATTACTCGTCTGATCGAATACGCTACCAAGCAATTTCTCCCAGTAATCATGGTGTGTGCTTCCGGAGGAGCACGCATGCAAGAGGGAAGTTTCAGTTTAATGCAAATGGCTAAAATATCTACTGCTTTATATATCCATCAATTGGAGAAAAAGTTGTTATATGTATCGATCCTTACATATCCCACAACCGGTGGAGTGACTGCTAGTTTTGGTATGTTGGGAGATATCATCATTGCTGAACCTAAAGCATACATTGCATTTGCAGGTAGAAGAGTAATCGAACAAACATCAGGTCAGAAAGTACCTGACGGTTTGCAGGTAGCTGAGCATTTATTTGATCATGGTTCATTTGATCTGATCGTTCCGCGTAGTCTTTTAAAAGGTGTTCTGAGTGAGCCATTTCAGCTTTACGGTTTAATTCCTTGTGAAAAAGAACGAATGTTAGGTTTAGTTTCTTGTAACGAACAACAATTCTCAAGTTCAGCTCCTCGTAACGAAAGTGACAATGATACAGTCCCCTCTCATAGCGAAAATCGAAAGAATCAACTTCAGAGAATTGTTCCTCATCTTTCCTTTTTTTAGCCTATTATTGATCCTCGATCCTATTATTAATAGGAACTCAATATTAACAACTAAATAGTAACTAACTATTCTTATGAACGATATGCAATAGAATAGTGAATTTATCGCTCCCCGGAATTGGGGAAAATTACGGATCCATGTTCTTGCTACTATTTGATCAAGTGTTATAATATGGATAAGCGCTGTGATATATTTGTATACATTTATTGAGTCCTAATACCAAAAATTCTCATTCATTATTGACTCCGGATCTCATAGACATAAAAAAAGGAATAAGAATAAAAAGAATATCTCGGATTCGACGTAAAATGATTTTACAGAGACTCATAAAAATATTTGACGGAAAAAGGAACAAGATTCTCGTGCATGTCTTTTATGGAGAGGGGCGACTAGGTCCACTTATTTGGTCCTATAATCATTCCTTGTAATAGAGATAAATATTAGGGTATTCGTTCTATGACAAATCCCAACTTACCTTCGATTTTCGTGCCTTTAGCGGGCTTATTTTTTCCGGCAATTACAATGGCTTTTTTGTACTTTTATGTTCAGAAGGACGAGATTTTATAAATCTGATCGGATCAGATCTTATAGATCAATTTGAATCTCTCAATTGTGGAATAAATGGGATATCTATCTGTTCCTGATGATCTTAAATGGGACTAATCCTACTCCGGACACGAACAAAATAGATATCTATATCTATTTATCAACATATGGGAGGTGTACCATGTGGTACATATACCATATGTATGCATGTATAAATGTATAGAGATTTCTATCTTTATACGCATACATATCTATGTGTATATGGAGATGGTATTTCTATTCCACTGATCCGACGAGGTGTTGTTTTTACAATTGATAAGTAATTTCCTAAAAAATAGAAAGAATGGGGAACATGGAAAGGAGAGAAAGAAAGTAAATGTTCTTTTAGATAAAAATTCTTTGATATGCATATAGCTAGTTAATAAGAGTTACTTCGGAAGCCAAAGGAGTCAAGTTTTGGCCATTTTCTCTAAAACCGAGTAGGACGAAATTGAATAAAATCTGTTATGAATTGGCGATCTGAATGGCTCTGGATAGAACCTATAACAGGATCTCGAAGAACAAGTAATTTTTGTCGGGCTTGTATCCTTTTTTTTGGTTCACTAGGATTTTTCTTGGTCGGAATTTCAAGTTATCTTGGTAAGAACCTGATACCCGTATTGTCATCTCAGCAAATCCTTTTTGTTCCACAAGGAATTGTAATGTGTTTTTATGGTATTGCAGGTCTGTTCATTAGCTCTTATTTGTGGTGTACAATTTTATGGAATGTAGGTAGTGGTTACGATAAGTTTGATGAAGAAGAAGGAATTGTATGTCTTTTTCGTTGGGGATTTCCCGGAAGAAATCGTCGTACTTTTCTTCGATTTCTCATGAAAGATATTCAGGCGATCAAAATGGAAGTTCAAGAAGGTCTTTATCCCCGTCGTGTTCTTTATATGGAAATAAAGGGCCAGCGAGACATTCCCCTAGCTCGTACTGGTGAGAATTTAACCTTACGGGAAATGGAACAAAAAGCTGCCGAATTAGCTCGTTTCTTGCGTATATCAATTGAAGTATTTTGAAATGAACCAAGGAATGGATGTTCTCTCGTTGTTCTTCGAACATCTTAACGGACAGATCTATATGTACCAGAGAGAGGGAAGTTACAATGTAACTAAGATTTGTTCGGGAGAAATACCATGCAGTTCCCTCCCGCAAAGTAGTACTTATGCGATGATCATATCAATGCAAATTCCTTCGGTAGTTCCCAAAGACTCCATATCGCTCCTTGTAGAAGGCCTATAGAGCCAGTAGACGGATATGACATGAAACAATTACTAGATATGGCATTCTCTCCAAAATGTCTTTGTCGAACTCCAATTCCATATATGCGTACGGAATTCGAGAATTTCAGTATTCGTAATATACTGGAGTCCTTTGGAGCGCAGAATTGGCATTTTTAGACCAATTTATTAAATGATAATGGATTCTATCCCTAAGTTCTCTCTCTTTTTTGCCAATAAACATTCGTCTCTTTCCTTTTATTTTTCTTTTTTTTTTCCTCCTTTTTATCCGGAACAAACCGTTCCTCATCCGAAGAATATTTTTTTTTAAGGGTCGAACAATTACGCAGTAGATCCTGAATCTATAGGTCCCATACCTCGTTCTACAACTCGTACTTTATCCAGATTTCGGACAGAGCTGACGAGTGAATCGGGTTCGTTAGCGATTCACGAATTTAAAGTGGCCAAATATAAAGCATTAGCTTCCCTACGATACCTTGCATGTCTAGTATTCTTGCCCTGGGGAATCTCTATTTCATTCCAGAAAGGTTTGGAGCCTTGGGTTACGAATTGGTGGAATACTGGTCAGTCTCGGGAATTTTCTGATTATCTCCAAGAAGAAAACGCTCTAGAAAGATTCGGAGAAATAGAAGAACTATTCCTGTTGGAGAGAATGGTGGAAGATTCTTCGGAAACACATTCACAAGATCTTCGTATAGAGATTCGCAAAAAAACGATCCAATTAGTCGAAATGTACAATGAAGATTTGATCCAGATCATCTCACATTTATTGGCAAATTTTATATGTTTTGCTACTCCAGGTGCTTATTTCATTCTGGGTAAGGAAAAACTTGTCGTTCTCAATTCTTGGATCCAAGAATTATTCCATAGCCTGAGCGATACGATGAAAGCGTTTTCTATTCTTTTAGTAACCGATTTATGTATTGGGTTCCATTCGCCCCATGGTTGGGAACTGATGATCGATTCGATCTCCGAAAATTATGGGTTTTCTCATGATGAACAAAGAATATCTGGTCTCGTTTCAACTTTTCCGGTCATCTCAGATACAATTTTCAAATATTGGATCTTCCGTCACTTAAATCGTATATCTCCTTCACTTGTAGTGATTTATCATTCAATGAATGAATAAATAGGAATGAATAAAGAATAGGTTGTTCTATCCGACAACGAGTGAATAGGAATTGGATTTTCGTACAGAAACTAACTATTACAGATCTCCTTTTTACTCTTTCTCTTCCCTTTCCTCCTTTCCCTCTCTTTCAGTGGGATACTTCTGATTTATTACTTTTGGAGTTAATATAATAGCGGAATTGCGGGCAGGTAATTATGGTAGCTATCTACCCCATTTATCGTAAAGAGATTTGGAACCAATAATCGAACCATGCGGAATATAAATACTTATGACTGGATGAAAAAGTGGATGACTCGATCAATTTCCATCTTGGTCATGATACATATGATAACTCGGACATCTATTTCAAATGCATATCCCATTTTTGCGCAGCAGGGTTATGAGAATCCCCGAGAAGCAACTGGACGTATTGTATGTGCTAATTGTCACTTGGCTAAGAAGCCTGTGAACATTGAGGTTCCACAATCCGTGCTTCCTGATACTGTATTTGAAGCAGTTGTTCAAATCCCCTGCGATATGCAAATAAAACAAGTTCTTGCTAATGGTAAGAAAGGGGCTTTGAATGTAGGAGCTGTTCTAATTTTACCTGAGGGCTTTGAATTAGCCCCTCCTGATCGTATTTCTCCCGAGATTAAAGAAAAAATAGGTAATCTTTATTTTCAGAATTATCGTCCTAATCAAAAAGAGATTCTTGTAATAGGTCCTGTTCCCGGTCAGAAATATAGTGAAATTGTGTTTCCCATCCTTTCACCGAATCCTGCTACTAATAAAGAAGTTCATTTTCTTAAATATCCCATATATGTGGGTGGTAATAGAGGAAGGGGACAAATTTATCCCGATGGAAGCAAGAGCAACAATACGGTCTATAATGCTTCAACAACGGGTAGAGTGAGCAAAATATTACGTAAAGAAAAGGGTGGATATGAAATCACTATCGATAATGCATCAGATGGTCGTCAAGTGGTGGATATCGTACCTCCGGGACCGGAACTTCTTATTTCCGAGGGTGAATTCATCAAAGTTGATCAGCCATTAACGAATAATCCTAATGTGGGTGGATTTGGCCAAGGAGATGCAGAAATAGTACTTCAAGATCCATTACGTGTTCAAGGTCTCTTATTACTCCTGGCATCTGTCATTTTGGCACAAATCTTTTTGGTCCTTAAGAAGAAACAATTTGAGAAAGTTCAATTGGCCGAGATGAATTTTTAGGTCCATAGATTTTCAAACATGAGGTTGACCGAAAGGTTTGGCTGTTTATTGGTGGCTGATGCAATCATGTACAATTCAAATAATAAGGTCATGCCCCTGGAGAGCCCTCAATATCATCATCTCCCCTCCCTTGTTCGTAAATAAGATATGAGTCATTACTAGATCTATCTATAGATAGATATGTGCATTTCAAATAGGGAGTGACTTGATAAGCACTAGAACAGATCAACTTGCCGAACAGCCCTCTATTCATATGCTACATAGCATATACCATATCCGTGCCATATAGCCTTTTTCTTTTGCTTTCTTATCCATTTATCATATCTAGAAGAATGATCCGAAGGATATCAAAGGGAAGGAAGGAGAAAAAAAGGAAGAGGGGGACTAAACGATCTCGGGAAAGATTCTTATTTTCCTGATCCTCAATCTTTGATCGAAATCGATTTTACGCTTTCTCTTTAGGGTAAGAGGAACTAATGATTTTTCTGATCCCGTTCGTAAAATCCCAAGTCTTTCGCACGTCCTACTGAGAACCTTTCAAGTTCATGAAAAAAGAGGAGCAAATGGATAGAAAAGGCAATACCACTCATTGAGCAAATGGGATCTATCTAGCAAATTCATGAAAAAGGCTCATTTCAGATAGAAAGGGAAAAGGTGCTATTTCCGGCTTGGACCATAAGAGCTCAAATTCTATATTCACACATTCGGATTATCGTAGTTCTAACTTTTAGAGGGATGATCCGCAGAATCTCTCATTTGGGGAAAATGAACAAAAGTCATGCATATTATGCGGCGGGACGATCCATTCCTTAGTCATTCTTCCTAGGAGGAACAGCTGAAATGTATAAATTAATCCAATTATTTGATAATACGTATCAGAAGCGAAAGAATAGATTGGTTCATCACTTTACTAGAAGGCATTGGAGTAGCTGAAAGAATCGTGTAATTTGTACGAATCTTATGATTCATATAGAAGTAAATCTTGAAAATAGATTTCAATAAGACCTTACCCTTCTTCGAGTTAAAAGAAGGGTAAGGTCTTATTGAAATCTTCACTTTCACATGTATAGTCTTTTTTATCTATGTTCAGTTCATTTTGTTACTATAGGGATGACCCTAATCCAGAATATGAACCATAGAAAAAGATGCCTATTAAACCAATCACAAGGGTACCAGTTACAGTACCTATCAGCCAAAGAGGAATCCTTCCAGTAGTATCGGCCATTTCTCTTGCTCCCTTTCACATTTTATTAAGTAGTCATGCTCAAGACATAAACAGTCATGGATAATTATGAGTATCAGATCTCTCCGGATGAGATAAGAGGCACTGTTTTTAATTGAAAGAGTAATTAGAGAATAGAACAGCAAGTACAAAAATGAGTAACAACCCCCAGTAGAGGCTAGTACGATTCAATTCAACATTTTGTTCGTTCGGGTTCGATTGTGTCATAGCTCTGTGATTTAGATAGAGTTTATCGTTGGATAAACTGCATTGCTGATATTGATCCCAAGAAAAAAACTGTAGGTACAGCTAGTCCGTGAACGGCCAACCATCTAACTGTAAAAATTGGATAGGTTCTATCTATGGTCATTGGTACCTCCTAAAAAGATCTAGTAAATTCATTGAGTTGTTCCAACGGATCGGAACGGCCAGTGATTAATGGAACCTCTTGTCGATTTTCTGTGAAATACTCGTTCGGCCGGGGGCTTCCAAATACATCGTAAGCTAAACCCGTGCTGACAAATAACCAACCTGCAATGAATAGGGAAGGTATAGTAATGCTATGGATAACCCAGTATCGAATACTGGTAATAATGTCAGCAAAAGAGCGTTCTCCCGTATTCCCAGACATGTTCAGCTCCGTATATTCTTGTACAGCCAAGGGGGAATTGATCCCATAAAAGATAGAGATTAGGAGATGGAGAATTACTGATATCTTCTCTAATCCTTGTTGGATTGTCAATATTATACCAAGGGTATATTTCAGGTATATTGGACCGGTATAGCTAGCCTTCCTCTGACACAGCAATACAATTTCGATTCAGATTAGAAAGGAAGGGATATAATGATTCTGTTCCTCCCAATTACGGTCAACTTAATCAATTTCTTTATTCTCCCAGTTTTCCCCACTGGAGAAAGAATCTCGTATGTCTCCTCGGCGGGATAGACTCGGACGTGAGGAACCTCATGTAGATATTGGACAATTGAACACATGGATCATGGCGAAAACCACTTCAGCAGTGGTCGTTGTAGTGGCTCGAATTGCTCCAGGCGGATGTATAGTGAATAAAGGGGATGAGATTGATGTCTCTTCGGAGGAAGAAGCAAGGGGCATCACTATCAATGCAACTCATCTAGAATAAGATCCTTTTTTCCTCTCTTTCTATTATGTTTGTGTAGATCATCCCAGTCATTTGGGTTATATAAAGGGAGGATCCTTGGTGTTACATAAATGGAGGGTGTTCTCCCAATAGCAATCGAGAGCAGGTGGAGTTATGCCACGAACCTAATCACTTAATAACAAAGTACTTTGGCCGAATGAGTAAGTATTACTTATCTCACAGTATTACTGGATGAGGAGGACCAGGTGAATATTGAAATCTTATGGAACTTGGTCGAATTGTAGGTATGTGAGGATCGAGCTATTCCTATTTTCCAGTAGATAGAATTCTTGTAGTACCAGGCCCTGCCCTACTAGCTTTAAGAATTCATATAGAGATGCAAATAAGTGGATCGATGAGATCTAGGAATGATGGATAAAGTGGATCCTACACCTAAACGTGAAATTCACAAAACTTTTCCTATGAAAACCTTTCCTATGACCGCAGAAGAGGTTCTTTCCGTCCCAATCTTTAGAACTGAAGCTACTCCGATTGTACAGAAAGAGGAACTATTCGAACGAGAAGAACAGTCTAAATAGTCGGATTGAGAGAGAGAGACTCGCGGTACAACTATCATATATCATAGGTTCGAAGATATTTAGGAATACTCTATACTTGCTGAAAATACCGTAAGAATGTTCCTTCGAAATATGCAGAAACAGTATGTGGAACGTGGAATGGTAATTGCTAGGCCTGGGACCATGAAACCTTATGCTCGATTTGGAGCACAAGTTTCTCTCTTTTGGAAAAAAAAAGAAGAAGAGGGGGATGACATTTTCGTTTTCTTCCTTCGGGATTCCTCAATTCTTATTTGTACTACTAGAGTAACGGGTACGATTGGATCATTCCCAGATTCCCATGTTAAAAAAAAAAAAAAAAAAAAAGAATAAAAAAATACTGCCAGGTGATTCAATCGGAATGATTGAATTCAATTCGTTTACCTTGTAGCTCTTGAAAGAAGATTGCGTTCCATAATTCCCAAAGAGGGTCAGTTGGTATTGGTGTTATTCGTGGATCGCTTGATTCATTTTTGGAATCCCTTATCTGAGATAATGAACCTATTTTTAATCAGATATTCCTTCTCGTTCATGTTTGTTCGTAACATTCATAGTGACTGGTTAATACAGGATTACGAATTGGTACCCATTTGGACAATTTATCTTTCGTATTCCCATCCTATTCTAGGTTATGAAAAAGAAAACTTAGGTAATTGCCTCGTAAAGATATGTAGCAAACGTATTCCATTCAGTTTTTTCACGCCTACTATAACTAGCTATTTTGGCTTTCTATTGGCTTCCCTAATCTTCACCTTAGCCCTATTCATTGGTTCAAGCAAGATACGACTTCTTTGAAATCAAGAAGAAGGAAACCCCTTTAGGTTCATTCAATATTCCGATGATTCCGTTGCTTCTCCCAATGCCGATTTCTAATTATTGAGATTCATAGCAATTTTAGGGTACTATCCAAAGTGGATATTACCTATATTTATTTATCTGAATCGAAATGATTGAAGCTTTGCCCTCTGGAATTGTGTTAGGTCTAATTCCTATAACTTCGGCCGGATCATCTGTAACTGCATATTTACAATACCGACGTGGTGATCAATTGGATATTTGATTGAGGAACATCCTTTTTCATTGACCTCCCACTTATTTCGGGAGGTCAGATTCCATTGATTGTTACAGTTGAAGCTATTGATGATCCATCAATAAAATTTGATTTCGATATGAAAAGAATCACGCTCTGTAGGATTTGAACCTACGGCATTAGGTTTTGGAGACCTACGTTCTACCGGACTGAACTAAGAGCGCTTTCTTATCAAAGTATTTAGATGAGAGATAAATAAAAACAGACCTTTTGTACCCCAAAAAAATACTTTTGTATATGGTATGATTCAATCACTGATAGTTGATGTTCCATCCAAATCGATCTCAATTGATCCCTTGTTCTTCTTTCTTTCTCTTCCATAGGGAAAGGAATAGGTAGGGATGACAGGATTTGAACCCGCGACATTTTGTACCCAAAACAAACGCGCTACCAAGCTGCGCTACATCCCTTTCAATTGTTAGACAATGTTATTTTATACGGTGAAAATCTTTTTTTTTCTCACATTTCTTACACTTTCATTATTTTTCGGTCTTGCAAATGGACTATGTACACAGAGAATCTCTCATTTAGAAGAATGACTATCGCGATATTTGGGAATATCTTTTTTCTGTTCTAGAACTAGGAGGAGCATCTTGTATCCTGGATCACTGTACATATCTCTTTCAGTTCCGACGAGTTCCCCGTACAAGTACAAGTGACCCATAAACACAGATGTAGCTAACCATATCATATAAGTACCACGATCGATGAGGAAAACTTACAATGCGAGATATAAAGACATATCTTTCCACAGCGCCTGTGCTAGCTACTTTATGGTTCGGGTCTTTGGCCGGTCTATTGATAGAGATCAATCGTTTTTTCCCAGATGCTTTGACTTTTCCCTTTTTTTCATTTTAGTTCTCCTCCGAAAGGAAAAGAGGAAAAAGGATAAAATTATGCTAGATCACTCCCTTCCTTTTCTTCGTGGGAAAATGAAATAAGTGAATTTGTTCCCAAATCGACGAGTCCTAGAGTGGAACGGGGGGGGGGGGGGGGGGTAAATCTAAATAGAGATCTAGGTCTAGAGGCTCTTTCTATAAAGATCGTGAGTACCATTTCAAACTTCTGATTCAATATTTCATTACGCATTACGAGAAAGAATAAGAAAAGATTGAATCATTTGATCCCATCTACCCTTTCTCTTTTTTTTATCGAAAAGTAAAGTGGACTTTATATCCGGAGTAAGTTTATGGCCAAGGGTGGAGATGTAAGAGTAAAAATTACCTTGGAATGCACTAGTTGTACTCGAGATAGTGTTGATAAAAAATACCCGGGTGTTTCTAGATATATTACTCAAAAGAATCGACGCAATACACCTATTCGATCGGAATTGAAGAAATTTTGTCCCTATTGTTACAAACATACTATTCACGGAGAGATAAAGAAATAGATCGAACATACTATTCAAAGGGATAGGAATCAATCATAGATATAGTAAAATAGAAAAAAAAAGGGGGGGGGGGATTTTAGGAAGATTTGGAACAAAATGGTATTGTAGGAAATCTATAATGATTTGAATAAGATTTTGAATAAAATAAATAGTATTTAAAAGGAATAAAATAAATAGTATTGAAAAGATTCATGAAATAAACTATGAATAAATCTAAGCGATCCTTTCGTAGACGTTTGCCGCCAATCGGATCGAGAGATCAAATTGATCATAAAAATATGAGCTCAATTAGTCAATTTATTAGCGAACGAGGAAAAATATTATCCGGACGGGTGAGTAGATTGACCCCAAAACAGCAGCGCCTAATGACTATTGCTATTAAACGAGCTCGTATTCCATCTTCGTCACCTTTCCTTAATAATGACAACTAATTTGATCCCTAGAAATGAACCTGCTCTTTGATTGAATCGGAGCTGGAATATCTGTTCAATAAAGAGGAAGATCTCATTGTCTAAAAAAATCGAAGAAATCAAAAGGGATCTGTTTCTTTTTCAATATTTCTCAATTTTCGATGTCTCTACCTTCCCGGAGGGAATTCTCCGGGGGATTCCGTTCCACCTATTTCATCATTCGATAATATTGTTGATGATCGTGGAAAAGCAATTCTTATCTAATACAGCGATTTGTGCAAGTATTCTGCGATTTGAAAGCAACTGCCTTTTGTACAAATATCGGATAAATTTGTTATAAGAAACTCCATTATTACGGGCTGCTGCATTGATCCGAGTAATCCACAAACGGCGAAGATCTCTCTTTCGCTTACCCCTATCTCGATGAGCAGAAACTAAAGCTCTAATTTTTTGTTGGTCAGCAGTTCGAAAAAGTTTCGAATGAGCTCCTCGAAAGCCTGATGCAAATGCAAGAATCTTTTTTCGACGTTTCCGAGCTATATATCCACGTTTAATTCTGGTCATTGAAGTTTACTCTCATAAATCACTAATTGAGAATTGCTTGATTATCAGTCATTCTTTGATTTGGTCTATTAAGAATAAAACTGGTTCTTCTAATGTATGAAATAGGGATTCCAATGGCTCTTGCTACTGTAACCTTCCCAACCATAATTTTCTATTTTCTCTTGGTTAGGCATCCTCTCGGTAAGCGGGGGATGGGACCTCGCACTAAGAAAAAATCATGGGTTCCATCGTTTTTACGGTTCTTCCTTTAACGGTGAGGTCCCCTCTATACGCCGGAGCCTTTCATTTATGAAATACGAGATGAGGATGTTATTGGTAACTTGTACAGTTTACCATCTCCAGCTCTACCCCGAATTCTCAAGTAATAAGTCCTCCTGCGATAAGATTTATCCATACAGTGACGACATGGAATTATGAGGATTGGCTAGGCAGCTGACCTTGTCAGTCCGTTCTTGCGGCAATATGAGCATAATTGCTTCTTCAATTTGCACTATTTTCCCCGCTCAATGGATTGATAACCATTCGCTACCAATGAGGAATTGCTTTTCATCCCACATCAAGGTGATTGGATTTGCACCAATGGAAACCATAAAGATCATCCCCCATAAGAGTAGATTATAGATCTGTACTTGCTGCAGTAGGAGAGCTATTCTGCTATAAGGATCTCCTAGTCTGTTTCAGCTCTTGATCCGAACGAGTCGCACATACACCCTAGTACATACTCCTCCACGCTGGGGACATCCCCGAAGAGCAGGAGATTTTGTTCCATTTGCTATTGGCTGTCTCGTATTTCTAATGAGTTGTTGAATAGTTGGCACTTTAGATCGTATGCGGAATTGACTGGTTCAGATCGATCCTAACCATATTAGGTCATTATGAAATGAATCACTTTCATTTTCCCTTTCCAGAAGAAAGGGAAATAAGGGATCAAATGTTCATCATCAAAAGAAATTCACAAGAGATCCTCAGTATTCTCCACCGCTACGAGATCGACAATGCCGTAAGCTTGGGCTTCTGTTGCTGACATAAAAACATCTCTTTCCATGTCCCCCGAAATGACCCATAAGGGCTTGCCTGTTCTTTGTACATAAACATTCGTAATGCTATCGCGAAGTTTCAATACCTCTTCCGCTTCCATGATACATTCTCCTGCTTGTCCATCATAATAAGAACTAGCAGGTTGGTGGATCATAACCCTGATAATAGATGATCGTTTCCTTGATCTCGGGAAATTTTGGAAAAAAAAAAAAAAATAAATCAAATGAATCGGCCGTACAGGCATTTTTTGTGCATACGGCTCTATAATAGATCTCATCCCATTTCGAGTCAAACTGAGAGAAATACAAATGACCCCCAACATTCGGATGATCTATTTACCATATTTTTTCCCGTAATAATAGAAATACTACGATGGTTCCGTTGCTTTATATATCTATCTTTCGATCTAGCAATCCCAAAGTTTTCTTTTGATGAGATCTGATCGAGATTCTCTATTTCATAAAGAATTTGATAAATATCCGAAAGAGAATCTTGGTGCAAGAACAAAAGGGGTTATGACGCTAAAATAGACCCATGCCACGATACATAAGATTGAATCGATTGTAAAATCGGGAAGAAACTTTGTTCTACTATCTCGATACGTAATTCTATTTCAAAAGAACAAAAAGATGATGTTTGTATCGGGCTCGAAATGCCATGCTATTATTACCTTTTATTTGGCAAAGGCATAGTCTTTTTACATCGCTCCTTCTCCAAGAAAAACTCATTGGCGCCAAGCGTGAGGTAATGCTATACGTTTAGTAATTTCCCCCCCAGTTAGGACAGAAGATCCCATCGAGGCAGCTAACCCCATGCATATTGTATGCACATCTGGTACTACAAATTGCATAGCATCATAAATAGATATTCCCGGTATCACTGCTCCACCGGGAGAGTTAATATATGGATATATATCTTTATTTTCATCTTCTCCATTCAGATACATCATGATACCAATAAGTTGATTTGCGATCTCATCATCGACCTGCTGACCCGGAAAAAGTAATCTCTCTCGATAAAGTCGGTTGATTAGGATAGTGAAATAGCTCTTCTTCCTTAAGAACCGTACACGCACCTTTAAATGCATACGGCTCAAGTGATTGCAAAAAGTTATGTATCGATCCCAGACCCTTTCTTTTTTCATAGCGAGATCTTATCTAAAAGAATTCCCTAAAAGAGTTTTTCTTTTTTTTTTTTTTTTCATAACCATTGGTTCAAGTTCGTCTTCTCCCTGAGAATATAATTAGCTAAACTTATTGAACTACCTCTTAATCGATGTATCGCTCCATTGAAATCCAATCGTTTTGGTCACAGCGAAATTTTCTTGTTTTCAAATAGGTTTTTGAGACATCTTTAGGTTTATGCTCTACTCCGGGGAAGCATCTGCCCGAGTTTCATTTGTACATATAGGACAAGTAAACCTACTGCCATTTTTATCTTTTCGATCCGCTCCATGATTTATGTCAAATATCTTCTCAAATAGATTCTATTACTCCATCTATTGTTCTATTACTCCATCTATTGATAGTTCCAAATCACTCATCGATGGGTTCTATCTAGGAATTCTAGATATATCACCAATTTGGGATTTTTTGAACGGAGCCTTAATACTTTATTGGTCTGAGCTAACCATGGATTCTCATGATTGAGAATCTCTTTCCTCCTAAACGATCTAATCGCACTTCACGCTCTAGATTATTGATAGTTGAATCGATCCTGAATGAAGCAGGAAATATCTCATCAGGAGAGATAACGGGGAAATTCCGTATAACCCAATATGTCCGACAAGTCGCACTATACGTCGACCCAAACTGCATCTTCCTCTCCAGGGATCCGAAAAGGAACTTTTGGAACACCAATGGGCATTTGTTTCAATAGAGAGAAGTGAAGCACTATGCTCTAATATGGAAACGTGAAGTATAAGAAGAGATGAGGCTTCTAGGATGTGTTTATGACACGATGATTATATCATATTTGGTCCATAAATTCAAAAATAAACATCGTTCGTAGAAGAACGAAAAGATCAGGGAAATCGAGTTCTTTTGCAGGTTGTTCAAAAAAGGAGCAAGTATTGTATTTATGCGCTCGATCAGTAGAAATGGGACCAATCTCCACATTGTGCATTGGTACACATAAATGATAAAATATTTACGCTTCTCCCTGCTATTCTGAACAGAATTGTTCCGGAACTGTTATTAGCAATGACCTCGAATAGATGTTAACCCTTGAGATGATCCGATAAAGGTTTAGCTCCATAGCATGGTCTCTTCTAATGCGAGAAAGTTACATAATGTCTACTTTTCTTTGATAAAGGGGTATTTCCATGGGTTTGCCTTGGTATCGTGTCCATACCGTCGTATTGAATGATCCTGGCCGGTTGCTCTCTGTACATATAATGCATACAGCTCTAGTTTCTGGTTGGGCCGGTTCAATGGCTCTGTACGAATTAGCAGTTTTTGATCCATCCGATCCTGTTCTTGATCCAATGTGGAGACAAGGTATGTTCGTTATACCTTTTATGACTCGTTTGGGAATAAACAATTCATGGGGTGGGTGGAGTATCACCGGAGAAACTGTAACCAATCCAGGTCTTTGGAGTTATGAAGGTGTGGCCGGGGCACATATTGTGTTTTCTGGCTTGTGCTTTTTGGCAGCTATCTGGCATTGGGTCTATTGGGATCTAGACATATTCTGTGATGAACGTACAGGAAAACCTTCTTTAGATTTGCCCAAGATCTTCGGAATTCATTTGTTCCTCTCAGGAGTAGCTTGTTTCGGATCTGGAGCGTTTCATGTAACGGGTTTGTATGGTCCTGGAATATGGGTGTCTGATCCTTATGGACTAACTGGAAAAATACAACCTGTAAATCCAGCGTGGGGAGCTGAGGGTTTTGATCCTTTTGTTCCGGGAGGAATAGCTTCTCACCATATTGCAGCAGGTATATTGGGTATCTTAGCAGGTTTATTCCATCTCAGTGTTCGCCCCCCCCAACGTTTATACAAAGGATTACGTATGGGGAATATTGAAACTGTCCTATCCAGCAGTATTGCCGCTGTGTTCTTTGCAGCTTTCATTGTCGCTGGAACCATGTGGTATGGCTCCGCAACTGCTCCGGTCGAATTATTTGGTCCTACTCGTTACCAGTGGGATCAGGGATATTTTCAACAAGAAATAGATCGACGGGTTCGTGCCGGTTTGTCCGAAAATCTAAGTTTATCGGAAGCTTGGTCCAAAATTCCCGAGAAACTAGCTTTTTATGATTACATCGGTAATAATCCAGCTAAAGGAGGGTTATTCAGAGCAGGTGCGATGGACAATGGAGATGGAATAGCTGTTGGTTGGTTAGGACACCCTATCTTTAGAGATAAAGAAGGACATGAGCTTTTTGTACGTCGTATGCCTACTTTTTTTGAGACATTTCCAGTAGTTCTGGTGGATGAAGAAGGAATTGTGAAAGCCGATGTTCCTTTTAGGAGAGCAGAATCAAAGTATAGTGTCGAACAGGTAGGTGTAACTGTCGAATTCTATGGGGGTGAACTTGATGGGGTTAGTTTTGGTGATCCTGCTACAGTGAAAAAATATGCTAGGCGTGCTCAATTAGGTGAAATTTTCGAATTGGATCGTGCTACACTGAAATCCGATGGTGTTTTTCGTAGTAGTCCAAGGGGTTGGTTCACTTTCGGACATGCCACATTTGCTCTTCTTTTCTTTTTCGGACACATTTGGCATGGTGCTAGAACTTTGTTCAGAGATGTTTTTGCTGGTATCGACCCGGATTTAGATGCCCAAGTAGAATTTGGAGCATTCCAAAAACTAGGAGATCCCACTACTAAAAGACAAATAGTATGATATTACATTGAAAAGACAAGTAGTATGATATTGCATTGCTCCAATCTATAGTATCGAGAGATTCCACTGAAGTGGAATTTTCATTCTCAGAGAGATTTGAAATCTTTCTATTCTTCTCCTTTTCTGGGAAAGAATTTCAATCGGTATGAAAGCTATCTCCATAATTGTAAACTACGATCGAATCTATGGAAGCATTGGTTTATACATTCCTGTTGGTATCGACCTTAGGGATAATATTTTTCGCTATTTTCTTCCGAGAACCGCCCAAAGTTCCGGATAAGGGGAGTAAATAATTTTTCTTCTCCGAACCCTCACCTCATTCTTTTCATAAAAATAATGACCTTCCCTATACGGGAAGGTCGTTATTTCAACTAGTCTTCGTGCTCTTCGAAAGGATCTCTGAGTTGTTCAGAGGGTTGCCCAAAGGCGGTATACAGGGCATAACCGGTAAAGCTCACAAGTAAACGGGATATGGAGATGGCGACTAAGGTTGCAGTTTCCATCGTTAGGTAATCCCAAGATCATGGTATATTTACAACACAACTGTATACAAAGTTAACAGATCTCAACCAATGCAATAAGAGTTATGGCTGCACAGACCACTGATGATATTTTCAGATCTGGACCGAGACGAACCGTTGTAGGAAATTTATTCAAACCACTTAATTCGGAATATGGTAAAGTAGCTCCCGGATGGGGAACTACTCCTCTTATGGGTGCTGCGATGGCTCTATTTGCGGTATTCTTATCTATTATTCCGGAGATTTATAATTCTTCCGTTTTATTGGATGGGATTTCGGTAAGCTGGGTCTAGAGGACCCAGAAGATCTGCCCGGATCCCCGGCCCGGTTTTTTGACTGAGGGATCCAAATAAAGCTATCGAATAGCTCCGGGTTCTAGGTCATTCCGTTCCGGTAGTTTGATCGTGTAACTATTCTTCTTTAAGGATTTCTGGAACATGGGTGTGCGACTTGTTAAAATTGATCTAGATTGATAGTACAGAAGACCAGTCTGTCATCTTCATGGAGATGGTCCTACCTCGTCGGATATCAATCGAATATTTCGTATTCGGAGCACGAGGCATATAAGATATATTTGGGAAGATCTGAACTATGGTTTGTACCTGCCATTTAGACCTCGTCACCGGGCTTCTAAGAATTCGAAATAGGTATTCCTGATCAGAAATTTAATGATCTCTCTTCCTTTAGAACTAGGCTGACTCTGACTGAAGAATGAGATGGTATCTCATTTCTCTTAGTTAGTATATTTCGTTGAGTAAGTGACGATCGAAAGGTTATTACCCAAAGAACTTTTGGAGATTCGAAAAGATCATCGGGGTATAATATAAATCTGAGGTTTGGATCGATCCATCTATTAAGATCTCGACAAGATAATTACTATCAATTGCCCAAGACTAGTTCTTCTTCAGTAAATTGATATCACAAATAGGGTGAAAGATCGTTCGAAAGGCCTATAGCGATCCATTCGGCATAAGGATGAGAGCCGACTTGAAATTTTGGCACTGTGAAGTATTGCTGTTGCGGGAGGGGAGATGATCATTCCGAATTATTCTCATTCATATTACCAGGGAACGAACTGATAGGATAGTTTCTAATCGATCTATTCGTTCCCAAGAGTATTTGGGTGCTCTTGCTCGAGCCGTATGAATAGAAATTATCATGTACGGTTCTTGGGGGGGGGATTTCAGTTTACCTATCTCGATAAAGTATACGATTGGTTCGAAGAGCGTCTTGAGATTCAGGCGATTGCGGATGATATCACTAGTAAATATGTTCCTCCTCATGTCAATATATTTTATTGTCTAGGGGGGATTACGCTGACCTGTTTTTTGGTACAAGTAGCTACTGGTTTTGCTATGACTTTTTACTATCGTCCGACCGTTACAGAAGCTTTTGCCCCTGTTCAATACATAATGACCGAAGTAAACTTTGGTTGGCTAATTCGATCAGTTCATCGATGGTCGGCAAGTATGATGGTTTTAATGATGATCCTGCACGTATTCCGTGTTTATCTCACAGGTGGATTTAAAAAACCTCGTGAATTAACTTGGGTTACAGGCGTAATTCTGGCTGTATTGACCGTATCTTTCGGTGTAACTGGTTATTCTTTGCCTTGGGATCAAATTGGTTATTGGGCAGTCAAAATTGTGACTGGCGTGCCTGAGGCTATTCCTGTAATAGGGCCTCCCTTGGTAGAGCTACTACGCGGAAGTGTTAGTGTGGGTCAATCTACTTTGACTCGTTTCTATAGTTTACACACTTTTGTATTACCCCTTCTTACTGCTGTATTTATGTTAATGCACTTTCTTATGATCCGTAAGCAAGGTATTCCAGGTCCTTTATAGAGAGGAAAGATAGATTGAAAATAAGTATTCATAACATATTGTTTTGAGTAATGATAGTAATATCTCATTGCCATGAATATTTCTTATTGGTAATAAGAAAACATGTTCCTCGGATCTTTTCTTTCAATCTTGAAGTATTATTTATCCGATACGAATAGTTGAAATAGATTCTCAGACGGAGAAGATGGATTATGGGAGTGTGTGACTTGAACTCTTTATTGGGCCGTGCAGATATATCCTTCAATCTGCCACATCAAAATTTCTAATGAAATGTGTCTCTGTCCCAATTTCCTTATCATAAATAGGAAGTTTAAAACCTGGGCAAAAAAAGGTATCGGTCGGTCCGTTTCAAGAGAATTATTTCTATGATCAAATTCGAATTAGGAAGGGCTCCGTGAAATCCAGTATAATAAGGTAATAATGTAACATAATCAAGAGTTGTATCATATTACTGCTCCTTCTTCATAGTGTGGAAATGCATCCATTTCTCTTGCATTCATCTCTAAAGGGAAGACTATCGGAGTAAGAGAAGGGATCTGAGGAAGATAAAAGGCCGGATCAGTAACAAGTCAATACCTTGTATGTCACGAAACTTCGAAGGTATATTCGCGAAGATAAACACAGATTATGAGGGATAAGATGGTCCAAAAAGCATATCGATCATGATCGAATTTGCAAGCTTACTTGGGTACTGAGTATTTTACTGGAGGGATCGGATCCCCTTTAATGGATGATTAGAGATATTATTGGTTCCTATTACCACGATATGTCCCTCATTGCGGAGAGTCATATATGTAGATATCTATAAAGATATATAGATATCTCTAATTCCTTTAGTTATTGCTCGAGCCGGATGATGAAAAATTATCATGTCCGGTTCTTTTGGGGGATAGATCCATAGGGCTTTACCTATCCTAATAACAAAGAAACCTGATTTAAATGATCCTGTATTAAGGGCTAGATTAGCTAAGGGTATGGGGCATAATTATTATGGAGAGCCCGCTTGGCCCAATGATCTTTTATATATTTTTCCAGTAGTAATTTTAGGTACTATTGCATGTACCATAGGTTTAGCGGTTCTAGAACCATCAATGATTGGTGAACCGGCAAATCCATTTGCAACTCCTTTGGAAATATTGCCCGAATGGTATTTTTTCCCCGTATTTCAAATACTTCGTACAGTACCTAATAAATTATTAGGTGTCCTTCTAATGGCCTCAGTACCTGCGGGATTATTGACGGTACCTTTTCCAGAGAATGTGAATCAATTTCAAAATCCATTTCGTCGTCCAGTAGCTACAACAGTCTTCTTGATCGGTACTGCAGTAGCCCTTTGGTTAGGTATTGGGGCAGCGTTACCTATTGATGAATCTTTCACTTTAGGTCTTTTCCAGATTGATCCAACTGTTAAATATTGAGAAATTTCAATATCTCGTTCATATATCTAGGGAGTAATTGCTTCAAAACAAGTTCTCCCTAGATATATCCATTTCGCCCGTCAGAGATATCTTTTGAATATTACACGAAATAGAGGTTATGTTGAACACTTGAAATGGAATTATTCCCATTGCTCTCTATAATAACTTGGGAAAGGGGAAAAAAGGGAAAAGTAAATGGAACTATTTAATGAATCTGAAACTTATTCTTGGGTAGATCAACTGCAAAATGTTTTTGAAGAACTTCCGATACTTGTTCGACAGATTTCTTTCCGAAATGTCCAATTCTCATTAAATCTTCTTGACTGTAATTCAACAGGTCCGATAATGTATGTATATTGACCCTTCCGAGGCAGTTATAGACCCTAGGAGGTAATTCTGATTGGTCAATAAAAATATGTTTGAATGCAACTTCTTCTTCCATTCTCTCCATATCAGCCGAGATATTGGAAAAGGAGAAGGAAGGCATATTAGACCCATTCTGATTGTCCATTCCATCGATGTTCTGTTCTTCTGCACGCAAAAAAGGAATGAATAAGTCAATCAAATTACGAGAAGCTCTGTAAAGTGCTTCTCTAGGAGCTAAACTTCCATTCGTCCATATCTCGAGAAAAAGGATTTCTTGTATATCATTTCCGTTCCCATAGGAATGAATACTATAATTTGCGTTTCGAACAGGCATAAATACAGCATCTATAGGAAAGATTCCATCCTGATAATTCTTCGGACTCTGTATACGATATCCACGATCTTTCTCGATCCATAATCTTATATCAAAAGTAATTGATTTGGTAAGACTAGCTATATGTTGTGTAGCATCAATTATTCTCACAGAAGGTGGTAATATGATATCTTGAGCGGTTACATTTCTGGGTCCGACGATACAGATAGATGCTTCTCGAGTTCCGTACGGATCACTTCTAAGGACAATTTCTTTCAGATTGATTAAAATGTCATGTACTGATTCTTCAATACCTATTATCGCGGAATATTCATGTGTTACCTTTTCCAATTTCGCATGTGTGATGCATGTTCCTTCTATTTCTCCAAGTAGAGCTCTTCGCATTGCGATGCCTATTGTACTAGCTTGACCTTTTCGAAGCGGAGATAAAGCGAAGCGGCCATAATGAAGACGCTTACTGTCCGCTCCGGATCCAATGCACCTCCACCGCGGTGTCTGAGTGGAGACTGAGATTTCATCTCGAATCATACTGAGATTATTTGATCAGATCATTTGATCATTTCTCTCTCCCGGAATTCATTTGATTCCTACACACGTCTCTTCTTGGGAGGTCTACATCCATTATGTGGCATAGGGGTTACGTCACGTACAAAACTTAAGAGTACACCACTTCTACGAATGGCCCGTAATGCTGTATCTCTTCCCGGACCAGGGCCACTTATCATGACTTCTGCTCGTTCCATACCTTGATCCATTAACGTACGAATAGCATTTTCTGCTGCAGTCTGAGCAGCAAATGGTGTACTTCTTTTCGTGCCTTTGAATCCACAGGCACCGGCAGAAGACCAAGAAACCACCTGTCCCCGTACATCCGTAACAGTAACAATGGTATTGTTAAAACTTGCTTGAACGTGAATAACTCCTTTTGGTATTCTACGTTCATTTCTACGTGAACCAATTTTTCTTATAGGTTTTGACATATTCATTATTCCATATTTATGGGTTCGGTAAGATAGATATCTATCCATTTCATATCGAAATAGATCTTTCATTTCTACATTTGTTACTTGATGTAGAGAAGGATTACCCCTGTCTCTGTTTATGTCTCGGATTGGAACAAATTACCATAACTCGTCCCCGCCTACGAATTAGTCGACACTTTTCACAAATTTTACGAACAGAAGCGCGGATTTTCATGTTTGTGGTCCTTCAATTTGGAATTGATATGATTAATCATATTACATCTCGTTTTCCGAGAAATAAGGGTTCTCTAATTCATGAGCCTAAATATTATTTATCCCTATCGGATGTTCAGGAGGTGATCCAATCATTTGAAGATTTGTTGCGAAGTCGATAAATTATACGTCCTTTGGTTAGATCATAAGGACTTAATTCGACCTTGACCCTATCTCCTGGTAGTATTCGTACATGATTACGCCGAATTTTCCCCGAGATATGGGTTGGAACCTGACATCCGTTATCTGAACGAACTCGGAACATACCATTTGGAAGTGATTCAGTAACTGAACCTTCCACATCGATCAAATTTTGTTTATTCATTTTTTAGAATCTCCTTGAGAAATCAACTAACGTGGATAAGGATGAATGCTATCATCTAACTTACTTTTTCCCTTTCATAGAGATATCCTCCAGAAGAAATAATACAAAATTCAGAGAAATTACCGTACATAACATAATATTTCTCCTCCGATTCTTCTCCGTCGAGCCTCTCGATCCGTCATGATTCCTTGAGAAGTAGAAAGAATTACGACCCCCATTCCACCTAGAACTTTAGGAACTTTTTGAGAATTGGAATAGATCCTCAGACCAGGTTTGCTAGTACGCTTTGAAGTGGTTATATATGTCTTTTCCTTCCTTCCCCTATATCTTAAAGTTAAAACCGAAAAAGATTTTTGACCTTCCCTATGTTCTCTAGCATCTTCTATAAAACCTTCTTGCAGAAGGATTCTTACAACGTTTTTGGTAGTATTAGTAGCTATTATTCGAACTGTTTTTTTTTTTACTATGTCAGCGTTTCTTATAGAAGTTATTATATTGGCAATAGTATCGTTACCCATGAGAAAGAATTATTATGAATTTCTGGTCTTGATATAAGAGGCATGTTCAATCTTCTTTGAGGAATATGCCTGAGATGCAACTTACAAATTGATCTATTTCTAAACCATTACACGATTTATTATTACTTATAAGACTTCGGGAGCCAATGAAACTATTTTGGCAAAATTCAATTGTCTCAATTCCCGAGCAACTGAACCAAAAACCCGGGTTCCTCTTGGATTTCCTTCCTGATCAACGATAACTGCTGCATTGTCATCAGATCGTATTATCATTCCATTGTCACGTTTAAGTTCTTTACAGGTGCGTACAACTACGGCTCTAACTATTTCTGATTCTTTTAAGGGCATATTTGGTACTGCTTCTTTAATTATAGCAATGATAACGTCACCAATATGAGCGTATTGACGATTACTAGCTTTTAGAACCCGGATGCACATTAGTTTTCGGGCTCCACTGTTGTCCGCTACATTTGAATAAGTTTGAGGTTGAATCATTCTTTCTCCAATAATTTGGTTCTCCGGCGGAGGAAATGAAAAAAAGAAGATATATAGTTGGCGAACTAGGAATCTTCTTTTTCCATTAGAAATATCTCTTTGGTTCAGTATTTAGACGGGTGAAGCAGTAACAAATCGAGTACGTATAGGCATTTTGTATGCAGCTATTTCAGTAGCTGCTCTAGCTACAGTTTCGGATACTCCGCCCATTTCATAAAGTATTCGATATGGTCTGATGACGGATACCCAATATTCGGGAGATCCTTTCCCCGAACCCATACGTGTTTCTGCAGGTCTCATTGTAATAGGTTTGTCGGGAAATATACGTACCCATATTTTTCCACCACGACGAGCATAACGAGTAATTGCTCGTCGTCCCGCTTCTATTTGTCCAGATGTGATCCAAGCAGGTTCAAGCGCCTGAAGAGCGAATCTACCAAAACAAATACGATTGCCCCGCCGATAAGATACTCCCTTCATTCTCCCCCTATGTTGTTTACGAAATTTTGTTCTTTTGGGGTTATAATCGATGATTTATCTCATCTCTACTTCAGAACCGGACATGAAAGTTTCCTCTCATCCGGCTCCTCGTGAATAATATATGTAAAATTGGACGATCAATGTGCATATGATATGTGTTATATAGGAATAAGTATATATTTACGCATATATTTAATATTTTAAATATTAGAGAAGGGACAAATCTATTTTTTTTTTTTTTTTTTTTTCGGAACTGTCCAATACGAATTCCACAGGCGAATATTAACTCTTCTGGTATTTGCTCCATGGGGTCGACTTATAACTCCTCCCCCACTGAGATCAATTCATTCTTGGTTTCTTTCGCCATCCTATCCAATGGATGATTGAGATTCTTATATAATCCTATGCAGTCACGGGTTCCATCGTTTCGATAGCTCCTAAACCGATGCTTAGGTCTTTCCTCTGCAATGGAGCTTTTCATTTCATCTGTTATGGAGTCAATTTCCTTAGTTTCCATCGACCCGAAGCTCTTTTTTTTTTTTATTCATCATAAACTGAATCCATTCAATCAGGATGATTCTTATGCTTTATCACACTGCTCTTTGGAGGGTGATTTATAAACCGACCATACAATAACAATATTGGAAGAATATCTCATTTCTTCCTCGCTCCCTTCTCCTTTCCATTCTCCCACATTCTTGAACACCTCTCTCGCTTCACAAGAGATATAGATGTCCCCCCCCTGGAAGAAAGTCTTTTAAGTTCGCATAACTATGTAATGGATGTATCTATAGTTCTTAAATCCTTGGATCTCGGCAATACGAAGTAATGAGTTAGCCCCTAGTTCATACCGGGGACCGACCCGTTCTTCTTCCGAGTTCTTCATAGCTCTATAAAAAGTCGATCCTAACGAGTCGCACACTAAGCATAGCATTTCTCCGAGAGGGTTAATCTAATTATTATTTGATCTGATAAAATTGATGATTTTTGATCGGACAAATCATGGAATGATTCGTAATTTTTTTTTTTTTTTATCTTCCTTCCCGTAGGAGGATAATAGGAGGACCAATCATTTCTCATCCCCGAAGATCCAAATTTTAATCCCTAATACTCCATAGATAGTTTGAGCTGGATAATAACAATGATCAATTTTGGCTCGAATGGTCTGTAGGGGAACCCTACCTTCTCTAGCCCATTCGACACGGGCAATTTCATTTCCGTCGAGACGTCCTGCAATTTGTATTTGAATACCTTTTATATCTGCCTGTTCAGCCAGTTCAATAGCTCTTTTGACTGTTCTTCCGAGTGAAACTCTATCCTCTAGTTGCAGGGCAATAAATTCCGCAAGAATATTAGGTTCTCCATAAGGTTTCGCAACTTTCACTATAGCAATGTTTAGTTTTCGATCCACAGGATTAAGCATATTTCGTACATCGGTTCTTAATTGTTCAATTCCCCGACCCCTATTTTCTATCAACAAGTTGGGAAATCCAATATGGATTTCGACCTGAATTAAATCGATCTTTCTTCGAATTTCTACACGTGCAATTCCTCCATGATTCGAGGAGCTCCTCATATGTCTTCGTATATAATTCACAATGCAATTACGTATTTTTTCATCTTCCCGGAGATCTTCGGAATAATTCTTTTGTTGCGCAAACCAATGGGAACGATGATTTTGGGTTATACCAAGTCTAAAACCAAGTGGATTCATTTTCTGTCCCATACATATTTTCCTTTTTTGGGTTCTGTTGGCATAATCAGATTGTTCGATCTGGATCTTTCTTCCAATACAATAGTTATATGACAGGTGGGTTTCTGTATTGGATAACCACGTCCTTGAGCTCTAGGTTGGGATCTTTTCAAAATAGCACCTTCATTTACTTCGGCCCTACTGACAAATAAATTGGCTTTGTTCAACCCCATATTGTGATTAGCATTTGCCGCTGCGGAAGGAATTAATTGTAATATAGGATAACATGCTCGATAAGGCATGAGTTCCAGTATCATAAGTGCTTGTTCATACGAACGATTACGAACTTGATCAATTACTCTGCGTGCTCTATGAGTAGACATACGTATATGTTTAGCTAGAGCTCGTATTTTTGGACTTGAGCTATTCTTTTCCATTGAACTTCATCTCCCATTAATGATGAGCACCTCCTGATTAACGACGGGATCTATTATCGCTTTTTGCATGTCCGCGGGGAATTAGAGTAGGTGCAAATTCCCCCAATTTGTGACCTACCATACGATCCGTTATATAAATAGGTAAATGTTCCTTTCCATTATGAACAGCAATTGTATGACCGATCATTGCGGGTACAATGGTAGATGCCCGAGACCAGGTTACTATTATCTTCTTCTCTTTTTTTATGTTTAGATTCTCTATCTTCCTCAATGAATGATTAGCTACAAAAGGATTCTTTTTCAGTGAACGTGCCATGGCCAATTACCCCCCCCCCCCCCCATTTTTTTTTTTCTTTTTTAATAAAATAGATCCCCAACTGCTCTTACTTACGTCGACGAAAGATTGAAGCATCACTATATTTATTATTCTTCCGACTTTTCCTTCCAAGCGCAGCATAGCCCCAAGGGGTCACGGGTTTTTTTCTACCAATTGGAGTTCTTCCCTCACCACCCCCATGGGGATGGTCTACAGGGTTCATAACTACTCCTCTTACTCTAGGACGTTTACCCAGCCAACGTTTAGATCCAGCTTTACCTAAAGTTCCATTGTTCGCATTGACATTACCTACTTGTCCAATCGTTGCTGAACAATTCTCAGATATTAAACGAATCTCCCCAGATGGTAATCTTAATGTGGTCGATCGACCCTCTTTTGCAATCAGTTCTGCTACAGCACCTGCTGCTCTAGCCAATTGTCCGCCTTTACCTAATGTTATTTCTATGCTATGTATAGCCGTGCCCAAGGGTACATCGGTTGAAGTAGATCCTTATTTTCGATCAATCTTATTCTCGATCAATAAAAATCCCTTCCCAAACCGTACAAGCCTCTCTCGAGGCATACAGCTTTCTGGATGTATATGATAATATTGACATATATCGATCATATATCTTTGATCAACAAATAGGATGAAATATGGGATTTCGTTCCTCATGTCCCGATCCTCTACATCCTAGATCTCTCTATTCCATCATCTGGCCTATGTTTTTCATGTAGCATTCAGAATGAATGACTTCATAAAATTACGTCAATACCTTTGTATGTTCTGGATAACGTAGGAGGCGTGTTAAACATCTCTTTCTTTTTTATTCTCTTCTTCCATCTTTTCTTTTCCGGGAGATATTACTACTGTCCAGCTTTTAATTTGCCTCTGACCGTCAAATCAAATGTGAGTAACTCGTCCCTTTCTTTGAAACAAGGGGTGCCCTTCCGCTCCGGGTTTGTTCATGCTTCAGACAATTTGATCTTCTCCATATTATCATATCTTTGGAATCAATAATTCGATATGAGGAACTATTGAACCCAATCACCCGCTGCCATTCCTCTTCAGTTTCCCTTTGAGGTTTATCCCATAAAAGTACCCGAATTGGATCAGTGATAGATTCATAGGTCTTGCTGTAAACCTAATCGGTTGCTTTCGATTACGCAAATCAATGATTCAAACCGCACTCAGAGGTAGGGCATTTCCTATTGATATAGGAGCTCTTGGACCGGAAGTAATAGTATCTCCAATTATGACCCCTCTGGGGTGTAAAATATATTTCTTCTCACCATCCCCGTAGTGTACGAGACAAATGTATGCACTTCGATTAGGGTCATATTCTATAGTTACAATTTCTCCAAAAATGTATTTTTCATTCCGTTGAAAATCAATTTGACGATACAGACGCTTGTGACCTCCTCCTCTATGCCTTGCGGTAATAATTCCTCTACTATTACGACCTTTTCCACAACGATGCTGTCCAGAGGTCAATTTTTTTTGTGGATTGGACCGGACCCTTCCATCGTAACTTGATATGGGTCTATTTCGTGTGCTTGGAGTATAAGTTCTGTATGAACGGATGGCCATGTTATTGGGTACCTTAATTGAATCTAATAAGTTTTATTCCTCTGAAAGAAGTGGAATAGAATAACCTGGCTGGAGTGCAATAATCATACGCCTACAACGTATTGGATGTCCTATTGGTCCTACTGTTCCTCCCTTTTTTGGAGGTCGATAACTATTCATAGCTATTACTTTGACACCAAAGAAAAGTTCGATCCAATTTTTCACCCCTGTTTTGGTCGGTCTCGAACCTACATCGAAAGTATATTGATTATTTTCTAATAAACGAATCTTTTTTTCTGTAAATATTGTGTATTCCATTTCATTCATAGATATCTCCTTTTTTTCTCATCTCTTACGAATTCATATACTGATTCGTATTGTAATCAATTATCCCCAACTCCAAAGTATGGATATATCATACTTATATTTATATGGATCCGATCTCGCCCCCCTCCCTTTTTTTTTTCGTTCGAAGGAATAATAAGGTTAAATAATACATATGTGCAATTCCCGTGCATCCAGCAGGAATTGAACCTGCGAATTCGCCAATTATGAGTTGGGCGCTTTAACCGTTCAGCCATGGATGCTAGAGATCATCGTGAAGAGAAGAGCCAATCGTATTATAGAATACGAGCACATCGTCTAACATGAGTATCAACTCAAAATTGATATTGGTCGGACATTCTCTCCCATTCAATTCATGTCAAGCACATTTGACAGAGGTATATGACAAATTGTTCGAGAGTTGGTTCTAAGTTGGTTATCGATCTTGCAACACTTTCATTTTCTGTCAGAGGTTGCCGTTAGTTCGTCGTCGGAACTTAGAAATAAACTCTCTTCTTCTTGGAAGGAATGACCGTAGATAGAGACTGTCAATTGGTTCTTCTGGGGCGGACGTAGCCAAGTGGATCAAGGCAGTGGATTGTGAATCCACCACGCGCGGGTTCAATCCCCGTCGTTCGCCCATAAAGAAACGGATTGGATCCAATCCATCTTTGTCATTTTCAATTTCAAATGAACAAGAAGTATTTCTATCTATTGATATAGAATCAATTGAATTCTTAGTGGTTGACGCAAGCTCTTCTTTATGCCAATATTATATTTATATGTCATTCTATTCATGATCACCCAAAGTATATACTATAGATGAGATCTTTTTCGATACTCTATTTCAATAGATCCAATATGGTTTCGTTTCAAATTGGTAGAGAACAAATAGATATATAGATCTATGTACCTATATAGATAAATACCTATATTCTATCAATATTATAGAAAAAAATAGAATGGAAAAGACCGAAGTCATTGAATCTATTTAAGGATAGAGATCTATCAAAAACTATTTCATTATTGTAATGTAATTATTGTAAAAAAGGAATGAAACGACAAAAATTGAAATCCTGGATATTGAAATTGGAAGAAATACGAAGCTTTCAATATTTATTCAATTCATGGACCGAATTGAATTTGGTGAGATTGTTCACGAAAATAGTTTCCCATCGAGAACGTCTTATTAAGCTCTTTGACTCTCGAATTCTTAGTACGTTGCTTTTACGCGATCTACGTGGTTCAAGAAGCAATCAATCTTTGACAATCAAAGGTGTAGTACTACTTACATTACCAGTCCTTATATATCACGTGAATCAGAAAAGTATGATTGAAAGAAAAAAGTTCTATTCGATGAAACTCTTTCCTATACCTATAAACTATGCTGAACCTAGAAATGAAACATCGGAAGAATATTTCGAGTCTTTCAATAAAAATTTGTTGATCTTTCCGCATCTTTTTCTGTCTTTCCCAAAAGGGAGAAAGATATATCAAAGTCACTTGAGAAATTCGAAAGAGGACGCTTGGGTTCTCTCAAAAAGAAAAGTGTGTGTCATGCCTGCATATAATCAAATTGATTATTGGGGTTCACGATGGTGGAAGAATTGGATCATAGAAGAGATTCTTCCTAGTTGGAAGATCCCTCAGGGATCAATAGCAAAAATTGAGATGTCATTGAAAGAGAAAGATGTGGAACATCTAAAGGGTTTTTTTGAATTCTATATTGATGATCTGATCCGCAAAGACTATGATTGGGAATATCATTTCGATCGTGTTTTTATGAGAAATAAGCAGGACACGATCGACTTGAGCTCGAAGCAGCAAGTCGAAATATTAGGTAATAATCTAATCTGTTATCTCATGTCCGCTTTTTGTGAAAAAATGCTATTCGAAGCGGAGGGTCCATTCAAGCAGCAGAAATCGAAATCAATTGTTGAATCGAATAATATTAAGCATTTCTCCCATCTTCGATTATCCTATCAAGAAAAATCAGAATGGGGACCGCGTTGGTGGAAAAAGAATATGTTTCAGATCTGGAATAGTTGGGGTGAATCTGATCAAATTATTGCAGAATCTTCCATTCTCTTGAAAGAGAAAGGGTATCTCTCTTTCCAAAATTATGCTGAATTTTGGCAATTCTATAAAGATTCTTTTGTTAGTTGGGAGAAAGATCAGCAGAAATTGGAACTTTCGAAGGACATTTTAAAAGAGAAATTCATTCAGTTGAATGATGTGAACAATGATCAGCTTTTTAGCAAGATACAGAATTTATTGTTGGATATTCTATACAATTTCTCAGAATCTATTTTCATTAAAGTCAATCATTCTAGCCAATTGAAAAGATCTTATAATCGATCCATCGATCATTTCGATCCCATTAGTGAAAATTCAGAATATGGCACGAACATGAACAAAAAGGATGAGATAATCTCAGAGAATCAAAGACCGATAACTTGGGAGACTCATTCGGAGAGGGATGAGAAAGATATCGATTCGGAGATAGATTTGACTCTCAATTTCACTGAGAATGAGTATTGGGAACCTGAAAAAGATCTTTGTGAACGGATTTTCACAAATGGATATATAAATAAAACGGAGATCGAGCAACTAAAAGAAAGATCAATTCTTTGGGATCCTTCTTCTTCTATTCGAATAGAAAGAACAAAAATAAAATCAGATTTGTCCTCAAAGTGTCTCTCAGAAGATTCTCCGATCTATTGGACGAAAGAACTATTTACGGAAGATAAAAAGTCTATAACAGAGAATTTGTTTCCAAAGGAAAGGAAAAGATTCATCGAGAATTTCACAAAATCAATTCGTTCTTATTTTTTTGACATATTGTCAATAGATGAACCGTGCATGGGTTCTAGTGTTACTAAGAAGCCTATTGAAAATTTCAAATTATTGAAAGGGCAACAAGATGTTTTTTTCAGATATTTCAGGGGCTCAGAAAAGAATGGGATAATTGATCCGTGGAAGATAAGAACATATTTTCAAAATCCTTCCTCAAATTGTGCTATTTCATTAGATCCCGGATGTAATATGATTAGAAAAAATCAGAGGGATATAAACAAATTAAATTGTATTCTCTTTATGAACCGGAGTTTGTCTCGGAATCGATTTTCTTCATTCTGTGATCAAAACAAAGAACAATACATATTCCACAACAATTTACGATTTAAAAAAAGAGTTCTAAAAATAACAGATCAATTCGCTCTATTAATAACTAAGCCTAATCAGGTTTATGATAATACACTTGCTCCTGATATTGATTATCACGTGAATCAATTCTATGAACTGAACAAGAATAGATTCTTGGATCAGATCTTCAACCACAAGAATAAATTGAAGAATCAATCTTTATTGATCCTACTCAATATTACTGATAAAGAGAATGAATATTTAGATCGAATAATCGAAAAAGAATTGATCCAAATCTCTTCCAAAAAGGGTTCAGAAATAGGAACCCCTCTTAACAATTACAGAACTGAAACTTCAAATTGGTACAAATTGATTCGATATAAGATTCACGGGCATTTGAAAAATGCATTCAACAAATTATATTCAATGAACGGGTCCAGTCGCAATTTAAAGGATCAAATTCGAACAAATTGGATAGAAAATGAAAATTTGAATAATGTATCGAAAGATACAATTAACCGACATCCATCAAATTGGAGAAAAGGTCAAAAAGAATGGTTTGATCATTCTATTCTTCGAACTGATAAATGTATCAATCGGAATTTGAATGTGTACAAATGGTCCAATCAGACCGAATACTTGAAGAGATGTTCGAAACATCTTGTTTCTAAACAAAACGATTTGAAAATAGTGTTCGATCCGATTGAATCATGTGCTAATAGAGATTCAATTGGTTGGTCTGGAAGTCCCAACAAAAAAGATTATTCTAAGTTTTCTTTGATTGCTGAAAATACTGTGAAGATCTTTCTTTCTAAGAAATCCATTTCTCATTCGGCTATTTTCATTCCCGAGTTTTTCATTGATAAGTTAAAGGGTATGAATGATCAACTCTTCAATAAGTTGTTAAAATCAATTGGTGTTCGAATCGTTCATTTAAAAACATTCAAACCCTTTCTTTTGGATAACCATAATCTTTCACAAAGATCGAAATTCTTGATCGACGAAAGAACAGTAGCACAATTTTTCTATCATGAGATGCCGGTGAATCGATTTCTTATTGACTTATTCGAGAATGAAAAGAATTGCATGGAATTGTTCGATAACACTGATTTTTCGACGATATCCAACGATCGAGACAACTGGTTGAATCCCGTAAAACTATCTAATCAAAGCTCATCGAGAGCTTCTTTTTACAAAGCAAATACACTACAATTCTTCGATTATTCACATCATCCTCGGTTCAATTATAAGAAAAGATTACCTTATTATATGGAAAGGATTCATACAAAAAATCATAATCTTACATATGGACAATTATTCAATATTTCGCCCATCCACAGCAATCTATTTTCTTTGTCCATTAGTGAAATAAGACCTGTTCACTTGGAGAAAGATACTATTTCACTTATAAAGTCACAAGTATCTAACATATTCTTACCTAAATATTTGCAACAAAGCGGTAACCAAACGTTTGTATCAATCTATGACTTGTACAAATCTTTCGATTTACTAACTCGATTGAATCCATTTGTTCATGATAAAATAGATATTTCCTCGATCGAAGAGATTTCTACAACGCCTTTAACGAGAGAACGAATAGCCAATTTCGAAAAAACTTCTTGTCAGCCCTTCTTAAATAGATCCGATTTAGAAGAAAACAACTTCGATCAGTACCTTAAGGGGGGTTTCAGTTCAAACATGGGTCTTATTCAAACTCAATCTTATCGAGATGATTTACTATCCGAAATCTTTCTAAAAAGAAAAGATAAGAACCAGGAAATGCTTCATCGGATTCGAGATCGGTTTGTAAAATCTAGTTCAACAGAAGGTTCAAAAAACAGAATTGAGAACAAAGCCATAGATAAAAGAAGCACCCTTTTCAATTTCTCTAAAGAGGAACGGAATCTCTTACCATTTTGTTCACCGCGTTTTAATGAACGTGCTAAGAAACAAGAGATGCATAGGATCTCTCAAATAGAGAGTCTTTTTAAAAAATGGGATTTGTTCCGAGCATATACGCCATGGCTCTTGACTTCTGCATGGTGGAAATATCTTGAGAATCTACTTCTAGAGACTTTTCCGGAGATATTGCTAAATAGCAGCGATCAACTTGTATCTATTTTGCATGATATTATGCATAAATCGAATCTATCGTGGGCAATTTCTCATCAATTATGGGCACTTCTACAATGTAATCTGAGAACCAATATCTTGGATAAGTTTTTTTCTTTATGGAATCTTTGTTCATTCAAGGAAATGATTAATCAAAAGAATGAGTCATCGGTTCTATCTATATGGGCACATCTGAGATTGCTGAATGCTCGGGAGTATGAATATTCGATCCTTATCCTTTTTTTCGTCCTTGGATATTTCGTTCTTCGATATTCTTTCGTTGTTTCCTCAGCCTTTATTGAGTTACAGATACACCTTGAACGCATCAAAGATTTAATGGATCCGTCATACGCGATCGAGTTGCAAAAACTGATGGATCATCCTTTGCCTGGTCTGCTTTTCTCTATGGATATAAGGGACATATCCATCTATTTTCTGGACGAATTGATCTATTCTATGAGGAATAGAAAGTTTTATTCACCTATAAGAAGAGAGTTGAACAGATCGTGCTTCAGCATGGATATCTCTGGAAAAGAGAGAGAATTACTAGTTCAGTTTCTAATAACAGAAAAAAACATCTCTCAATTTGGATCGAATTTGACTCACAGTCATAATTTCTTCAAGAATGAATTTGATTATCAAATCACTGAACAGCCGGGACTTATTTACCTGATCTATTTAGCCGACACTTATCAGAAAGATCTAATGAATCACGAGTTCGATCAATCTCGTTTAACAGAAAGATGGGTCTTCCTCGCTTTTTGTCGGAAGATTACCTCTTCACAAATCTTTAGGGGTTTGAACCTCACATTTCATGGAAAACCTTTCTCACTCCACTTAGGATCATCCCTTTCCAAAGGGATTTTACTGATAGGTCCTGCGGAAACCGGACGATCCTATTTGGTCAAGGGTCTAGCAGCAGACTCTTATGTTCCTCTGGTAAGAATATCCCTAAACAAGTTCCTGTATGACAAAGGTGAATATTCTAATTTCCTCGATATACGAAGTATGAATAATGTGGTGCAAAAAATGCACCAATTCAATCTCACCTTCGAATTGGCAAAAAGAATGTCCCCTTGCATAATATGGATTCCAAACATTCATGAACTGAATGTCAATTACTTAACTCACTTTTTCCTTGGTTTATTAGTGAACCATCTCTCTAGAGATGATGAGAAAGATTCTACTAGAAATCTTCTTGTTATTGCTTCGACTCATATTCCTAAAAAAGTGGATCCAGCTCCAATAGCTCCAAATCGATTAGACAGATCAATCAATGTTCGAATGCTTCCTATCCCACAACGACAAAAGGAATTTCCTATTCTTTTACGCAGCAAAGGGTTTGACTCGGAAAAAGAGTTGTCTTGTCCCAAGGAATTTGGATCTAGAACCATAGGTTCCAATGCACGGGATCTAGCAGCACTTGCCAATGAAGCCTTATCAATTAGTATTACCCAAAATAAATCAGTTATAGGCACTGATACAATTAGATTAGCTCTTTATAGACAAACTTGGGGTTTGCAATCTATAGATAATCAGGTTGGATCCGGTCAAAATTACGAAATACTTCCCTATAAGGTGGGAAAAGCTGTTATACAAAATACACTTAGAAGGAATTCTTCTATGAATCCTCTATCTATTAATAATGAATTATGGAAGAAAAGGTTTTCTTATTTGTCCAAATGGTATTTAGAACCTTCTATTGCTGGAACAACTATGAAGGAATTGACCATACTCCCCCATATTTTGGGTTGCTTGGCCGGATCAGCAGCTCGAGATTCCTGGTTTATATCGGGACAAAATAGAGAGAATTGGATTCCTCTCGATAGATTCGCTGAGCATGATTTCGATTTAGCTTCTGGTCTTTTAGAAAGTCTTCTGGTGGAGTTTCCATGGTTAGGAATATGCCGGGGTAAGCCTGATAAGAATCAAATCACATTTGCTCCTCAGCCCAAAACGAGAAATCATCTCAATGTGATGCGAAAAGGGGTTTATTCTATGGTCAATAAAATGTTTATATATAAAGAATATGAATTGAAGTTTCAACAAGAAACTCCCGGCGCAAAACAAATGGATGAAAAATTAGTCAATAACATAGTTTGGGCTCCTAGGATCTGGCGTCTTAGTTTTCTTCGCAGTAATCTATTTGATCGTACAAAAAGACCCAATGAATTGGGATTTTCGTATCAGTTCGGATTGTTTCAAGAGGAGCAGGCCAGTTACTGTAAAAGGGTTAGAGAGAATTTAGAGTCTCTCCAAAAAGGACCACATAAAAAGGGGTTTTATGTTCATGAGAGAAATCATTCTAACGCAAGACAAAAGAATCTACAACATATACAGTCTCAATTGGAAGATATATCATTACAAGAGCGGTTTGAAATAGGAATATTTCAATTTTCTATACAATATCAAATGCGATCTAAATCCTCTAATAAACCAATGTTCTTTCTAGGAAGACGATTTCTTTGGGATCCCACAGGTTTTCTATTTCAAGATCAGCACCTTGTGTTTTCACGTCGGGAATTTTTTGCAAATGAAGAAATGCTGAGAAGGCTTTATATTACTTACGGTTCAATAAGAAGACAAGAAAAACATCTCTTCCCTAAAAAAAGTATCCAAGGTGCTTTTCATAGATATAATTCAAAATTCATGACCAATTCGGTCATAAATTCGTGGAAACAATTGCCTCTTGCAGAAAAGGAACATATTGAGGCTTTCAAACGCATTCAAGCAATTGGTATCCGATTGAAACGTATACAGCCATATACTCCTACATTTCTATATCAACGTTGGTTGATTGAAAATCCGCAAGAAAAGGTTGATCGCTTCGAATTGTTAATTCATCGCCAAAGATGGCTTGAAACCAATAGTTCATTATCGAATGAATCTTTTCTTTATAATACTCTATCCGAGAGTTATAAATATTTATCAAATCTGTTCCTATCTAACAGAATGTTATTGAATCAAATGACAAGGACATTGTTGAAAAATAGATGGCTTTTTCCGAAGGAAATTGAACACTTAATTCATACAACAAAAGATAGATTTCACATATCTATTTTAGCCGGAAAAATCTGTCATCATCGATGAAAGGGCAATGAAATGAAGTAGAACGAAATTGACCGGGTAGTAGGGTCGTGGAAACAAATGAGAAGTTCTACATCTGCTTCGATTTCAGATCCTATTCGAAAATGAATCCTTTCTCGGTCTTGTCCAAGAATGGAAAGTATGTTAGAAGAAGAAAAAAGAAGAACAAAGAGTTGATAGATCTTGAATTTGAAGATAGATTCCTTATTCCGAGATCTCGACCGTGTAAGAGTGAGCATAGCAAGGAATATGAGCCAAGTCAATTTGATTGAACTTAATGAGGTATTCTCTACTATGCTTACCCCTTATTTCTTCGATTTTGGTTCTGGTACTCTTTTTTTTTCTTACACTTCCCATTCGGAAGAAAGGATCCCTTATTTGCCTATAGAGTCACAGGATTCAACATTGGTATAGTCGTTTAAGTTCGATCGCAACTCCCGGATCTTGCAAAACTTTAAGAGGGGTATATAGATTCTCCTCAATCTATGTCCTTAATTGCGTATACCTCATAATTAGTAAGAAACAAGCTTCATGCATTCTTTAATGGACATAAAAAGAAATAGAAACATTCCGCCTGAGATTTGGTCTTTTTCATTTTTTCATTCAATTTCTCCCATATGTTCCTTTGTGGAATGTACTCCATCTGTTGGGTCACGGGGGGGGGCATTTTCCCAGAAGTTTCTATTGATCTACCTGCATTTGTGTGATTCCTGTTGAGGTATCTACTCGGGGGATGGGTGCAGGGCGGACCATTTTGAAATGGACTTCTCCATTCATTAGATAGAGAAGATCGCCAAGATCTTGTGATCCACTGTCGAACCTATTCCAACAGCTTTAACTCATATCGTATATAGGGAATCGTCGGAATACTTCGTATCAACAGATATCGAATAAATCGATCTCGGTACATTGAGATAATCAATTAGATCCGATATTTGTTATTGAATTGCTCATTCAATAAGCATTCTCAATATTATGCCTTGAAGAGGACTCGAACCTCCACGCTCTTTAGCACGAGATTTTGAGTCTCGCGTGTCTACCATTCCACCATCAAGGCATCCCGAAAGTGAATCATATTCCATGAGTATGATATCTATATTACGATCATCTATCATTATAGATGGAATGTAGAATCTATGACAAAGATAGAGTATTGGGGTATTTATATCGATCGGTTATATAGGTCCAAGCCTAATATATCACCAACTTCTTTCGATTTTCATTATCCGGAGGATATTTCATATACATCAAAAATATGCACGATCGAACATCTTTTCTTTTTCGATTCAATAGAAGCCTAGAGAAGCGAACATGGTACCCAAATAATGATATGTCAAAAGCAGGTTCGATCATATGTGCGCATATATCGATTCCTAAATAGAATGGAACGACGTAGATATCTATCTACATACGTTCGAATGACCTTTTCCCATAATGAAAATGTATATAGCCCTATTAATAACCCTATTCTAGTCTAGAATGAACTTCTAATTCGATGATCAAGTTGATCTCATAATTAGAAGTTCATCTCAGAATCTCGGCCTATTCCCATTTTGGGCGGGACAAATCGACTAATTCTTCCGGATTGAACGAATAAATAGACCTTAAAATAAGGTATCCTGAGCAATTGCAATAATTGGGTTCATTACTATTCCCAGTGTAGTAGATGCTGTTACACATACAATCATACTCAATTCGATAGAATTTTTTGATATGAAAGAAGATGGAGATCTTCTATAATTTTGCACGTGAGGAGTTATTTCTTTGTTTCGCTCAGTCATTAATAACTTGATTATTTTTAGATAATAGTATATAGAAATAACGCTCATAAGGGGTCCTATCGAAACCAATAAATATGAGCCTGCCTGCCACCCGCACCAGAATAGATAAAGTTTTCCAAAAAAACCTGCTAATGGAGGAATACCTCCTAAGGATAGTAAACATAAAGCTAAAGAGAAAGCCGAAAAAGGATCTTTCGTATATAATCCTGCATAATCTCGAATGTTATCAGTTCCTGTGCGTAGACCAAATAATACAATGCAAGCAAAAGTTCCTAAATTCATGAAAATATAGAACAGCATATAAGTTATCATGCTTGCATATCCATTCTTTGAGTCTCCAGCAATTATTCCAATAATGATATATCCAATTTGACCCATGGACGAATATGCAAGCATACGTTTCATGCTCGTTTGGGTAATAGCAATTAAATTGCCTAATATCATGCTAAGAATAGCTAATATTTCCAAAAGAAGATGCCATTCGTTCGATGAAAAGTAGAAAATAAGATCGAAAATTCGAGTGGCTAAAGCTGAAGCAGCTACTTTCGAAGTAACAGAAAGAAAAGCAACGACTGGAGTGGGAGAGTTAGAGTCGAAAAGAGGATCCCTCACTCCTTTCTCTCATTCAAAACCGTGCATGAGACTTTCATCTCGCACGGCTCCTAAGTGATAAAAAAAGAAGGACATAATCATCTTATTCCTTTTTCATTACCTTCCTCGCGTATGTATAAGACCGAATCGATTCAATTTATAGAAAAGGATTACTAATCCTTAACTTCCCGAGGAATCCTCCATCAGCGGTTCCCATAGTGAATCACTGACTTTCTCGATCTTTTTGACTTCGGTTCCGCAAGAACAAGTCAAAAAGATTGAGAAATAGAACCATCTGATTTTATTCGTTCTCAATAGCCATGAGATAATCATCTTAGGGTGATCTTTTTGTCGACGGATGCTTCTATTACACTCGTAGTCCTTGAAGGATGAAAACTGACTATGTAGCATTTACATCGAGAATGAAAGTATTGTATACGTCATTGGTCTGATCCTTTGTAAGAACTACCCGTAATAACTGACTTGCAAAATATCTCTGTTTATTCAAAGATATTAGTTATTTTTGACCTTGCTTTACCTTAATTGTTATTTCAACAAAAATCTCGCGAATAACTTTTGGTAAAAGTTATGCCTTAGCCCGAGTGGGGATAACAGTCTTTTTCTCTTCCGCATGTCCATAGAGTTTTTATAGATCTAAACATCTCTAAAAAAGATATATATCCGCTTATTATAGGGGTAATAATTCGTCGAACGAATCGCACTCCTTCATATACGTCAGGGGTCCATTGATGAAAAGGGACTAGAGAAAGCTTGAATCCAATTCCTACAGCTATGGATATGAGCGCAATCAAAATTCCTGGGGAGTTATACATTTGTGTATTTATGAGACCATTTACTACTTCTTGAAGCTCAATCTCTCCCCCGGATAGACCGTATAGCCAAGAAAAACCATAAACCAGAATAGAAGAGCTTGCCCCACCCATAAGTAAATATTTCATAGTAGCCTCATTAGACCGTACATCTCTCTTGGTATATCCAGATAATAGATAAGAACATAAACTGAAACATTCCAGAGCTACGAAGATAGTGACTAAATCATTAGCACCACATAAAACCATTCCCCCTAGAGCAGCTGTTAATAGGAATAACAGGAACTCTGTTATAGCCATTTCTGTACATTTGATGTACTCCACGGATAGAGGAATACATAGAGTTGAACATAGTAAAATGAGAAATCGAAAGATTTTGCTGAAATTGCTCGTTTGGAAATTACCCAAAAAGCTAATCATAGGTTCTTCTCTCCATCGAAATAATAAGACCGTTATGCTCATTACTAAACTTGTTAAAGAGATGAAATAGAACCAAGGTGTATCTTTTTGATCAGAGGTTAGATCGATCATCAGAAGAAGAATTAGGCCGAGAATTAGGATACATTCTGGGAAAATAGAACCTCCATGGAAGAGAAGCAAATGAAACTCTTTCATAAAAATGATCTCAGGGTATAATTGAAAATGAAGTTTTCATTTTGTACATGCCAGATCATGAATTAGTAACTTCATTCAATCTCCGAAAAAGTCTCAATCTTTTTCAACTTTCTATTCTTGGAATAGGAGATTTGCATAATCCTCATGAATAGGATCAAATCTTATCTCAGAATCTTATTCTTTATTAAGCAAGCCCCCCCCCCGAGAGGGCTTGGTTGATCTAGGATTTATGTTTCATCCTTGTTTTCTTTTATCTTTCGTTCGTTCCGATAGACATATTGATCAATTTCGAAGAAATATTTCTCTTTCGAATCGATCTATCTGTATAGATCAGATAGATCTATCCATATAGATAGATCTCGATCCTGTTCATAGATTAACGGAAATGTGCAAAAGCTCTATTGGCCTCTGCCATTCTATGAGTCTCTTCCTTCTTGCGTATAGCATTGCCATTCCCTCTGGCGGCATCCATTAATTCGTAACTCAATTTGAAAGCCATATTTCGACCCGGCGGACGTTTTCGAGATGCCCCTAATAACCAACGAATGGCAAGTGCTTTTCCTTGTGTAGATCTGATTTCAACGGGAACTTGATAAGTCGATCCACCTACACGTCTTGCTTTTACTGTTACATTGGGAGTTACTCCCCGTATCGCTTGGCGTAAAACAGATAGTGGATTTTTTTCTGTCTTTTGTTGAATATTTTTCATGGCTCGATAAAGAATTCGATAAGCCAATGATTTTTTTCCATGTCTAAGAATACGGTTAACCAACATGTTAACTAATCGATTCCGATAAATTGGATCGGATTTTGCAGTTTCTTTTTCTGCAGTACTTCGACGTGACATGAGTGTGAAAAGGGTTCAATAATCCATTTCATAAAGGCTAAAAATGAATCACTTATTTCGGCTTTTTGACTCCGTATTGTAGGGTGGATCTCTAAAGGTATGAAAGATCTCCCCCCAAACCGTACATACGACTTTCATCGAATACGGCTTTCCACATGATTATATAGGTAGATATGAGATCTATTCTTTATGTATATAATTCTGTTTACTCACTTTAAATTGAGTATCCGTTTCCTTCCTTTTTCTTGCTATGATTGGAAATCTCGTATTTTACATATCTGTACGATCAAGTCCTTAGGTTCCCAAAAGAGTGTAAAAAAAAAAGTGTTTCAAATCATTGCTATTTGACTCGAACCTGTTCTAAAAAAGTCGAGGTATTTTGAATTGCTTGTTGACAAGTCGGGGAAAACTTATGAAATGATTTCAATATTGAACCTTAGACGTATAATAGTTCCAAATCTCTTTAGAAATAAGATCTTTTGTCCTATGGTAGCCTGCTCCAGTCCCCTTACAAAACTTTCGTTATTAGGTTAGCCATATACTTCACATGTTTCTAGCAATTAACATGGCATCATCATAAAATGATACAAGTCTTAGATAAGAATATACAACGCACTAGAACGCCCTTGTTGACGATCTTTTACTCCGACAGCATCTAGGGTTCCTCGAACAATGTGATATCTCACACCGGGTAAATCTTTCACCCTTCCCCCTCTTACTAATACTACAGAATGTTCTTGTAAATTATGGCCAATACCAGGTATATAAGCAGTGATTTCAAATCCAGAGGTTAATCGTACTCTGGCAACTTTGCGTAAGGCAGAGTTCGGTTTTTTGGGGGTGGTAGTGGAAAAGTTGACAGATAAGTTACCTTTACCGTCACTCTACAAAACCGTACATGAGATTTTCACCTCATACGGCTTCTCGTTCAATTCTTTTGAAGTAGGAGAAATTTGAAGTAGAAGAAATTGGATTCTTTTCGTTATCCGAGAATCTTCATATTCTCTTCCTTTATTATGTCCCAAGGAGTAACTAGAACGAATTCAGTCACGTTTTCATGT